GAGTCACTTGTTTTCCACTATCTCTCATCTGGCATCTCGGTTTAGGCGGAAGGTTTCGTTTTCGCGCCGTCCAGGATTCTAAGGGGTTAGAGAACTTTCCCCGCTGTCCTTCTTTCAGCCGGTCCTAACTCCCTTCTCTTCTGGTTAATCCTATGAATCGGTAATCGGATCGGCAACAGGTAAGAGGCTTTATCCGGGTTCAATTCCTTGATTCCGGATTAATTCCTTCGATGCGAGCGGAGTATATCGAGAGACTCACCCACCGAGGACCGCCGTTGGCGCCTTTATGTCTCCATCTCTCGAGTCGAGCTCAATCTCTGACAGGTATTGTTTGGTCGGTGCGGATGATGAACCCCCGTTTGAAGATGAGTGGATCGGGAATCTAACCCTACTTATAAGTAAGGCGCACTAGCGCACCAAGCGGCAGGATTGACTGGCTAGCTCGTGCAATCAAGGAAAAATTCCTTCGCGTTAGTAAGCCAAGCAAGCCGGGCACTACGGTAGGACGTGGATCGCTCATGACGAGAATGGACTTCTCCATAATGTAATAGAAGAGTCACAGTCCAGTTCCCCTCCGGAGATATGAATTCCATTTTGGCGGGTAAGGGCTTGGCTTGACCCCGTGTTCTCCCGCGCAAAGTTCATCATTCAATGGTGGGGTGCTCATAGAAAAGAAGGCGTCGCCGTCGCCCGCAGATTTTTATGGAGTCTCGCTTTGACGCTGGGGAGATCCGGATAGAGTCTCGCCCATAGATAGAGGAAGACTATGCGCGCTAGCGCGCTACGGCTTACGCAGTTGATCGGGTCAGATAGCCCTTCGGGCAACCAACCGCACATCAAATTCCGATCAACAACTTGGATGTATGGCTGAGTGGCTTAAGGCATTGGTTTGCTAAATCGACATACAAGAAGATTGTATCATGGGTTCGAATCCCGGGCGGGCGAAATTACGTGAGAGAAAGAGCCTCTTGGTGGAGTCCCCCCGGAGGACAGAATAGCACTACTTAGTGACTAGGAGCGGAGAGCCCGTTGCGCGTTGTTTTTGTTTGACCGACCTATCTTCTTTCTAAAAGCAAGCTCCCTCTGGCCGTCCGGGGGCTCTCGGTTCTTGAGCATGGTTGGGAGATTAGGCGGCAGTTGAAAGAGCTGCTTGAAAGCTTGACGAACAAGCGAAAAAAGCCCTTTACAAAGATATAGGGCTTTTCCTTTACTAGTAAAGTAGTAAGTTAGGGCGCTATTCGATGAAGAAAACAGACTTTAGGAAAGTTGTTTAGGTAGCTCAGCTGGTTAGAGCAAAGGACTGAAAATCCTTGTGTCAGTGGTTCGAATCCACTTCTAAACGGGCGAAGGCTCTGAAAGAGGAGCGGAGCCGGATTCTAAAAAAAAAAAGTGAAAGAGGAAGCCAAAAAGCCGTATAGTGCAGGTTCTGATTTCATCAGGGTCAGATTTTATAAAAAAAGCGGTTGATTACTCGGATTGGTTCTCGCGTCCCGCGAGTTCGGTTCAAGTGTTCATCGATCGGGTGGATCCATATGCTCCGGGGGGAGGGGTGAGACGCGAGGTGTAGCGCAGTCTGGTCAGCGCATCTGTTTTGGGTACAGAGGGCCATAGGTTCGAATCCTGTCACCTTGATGTGGCGAAATAATGCTTTCTTCACCCTCTCGAGCCAAAACGCAATTACCCAACGAGGGAGACCACGAATGCTTGCTAGTCAAACATTAGCGGCTAATGGACAACATGTTCGCTATGACATATTAGCTCATCTCAAAAAGATTCCTGCACTCCTCAGCGTATAGGATGCATTGAAGATGTCTGCAGAACTAAGGATGCCCCGCATTAACGAACCCAGAGGACTTTTCTAATGAAGTTAACCAAGTTGAGATGAGAAATAGTGAATCAACTTATGCCGGCTTTGATCACGTTTACGGACGATTACTTGCAACCAGGACTCATTAAACATAACAGGCCTTTGTTCATTTCAGGATACCTTAATGGATTGGAGATAACAAGAATCATGATAGATGGGGGATCGGCTGTTAATCTCCTACCTTTGAGAATGCTAAAACGTCTCGGGGGATTGCTATTCATCGATTGGCCCCAAGCAATCTACTTATCTAAGGATTTCACCAAGAAAGGGCCTTATAAACAACATTACAGAAACTAATGGGACGAAATTGTGATAAGCCAGAGGAAACTTCCGCTTTTGGGATAAGGGCAATGAAGGTATGATTGAGATCCTACTAGTCCTTTATGTTCTAGTAGGAAAAGAAGTCCTGTCTAACATCTACCGCATCGGCTTGACCCGTAACCCTAATCTACGATTGTCCCCCTTGTAAGATTATTCAAATAGGCAACTCTTTCATTCTAAATGTTTTTCTGCCGAAAATACAAATATCCAAATTGTGACAAAAAGAGGTCTTTAAGATCTCCGAATCCGGCTGCTGGTGCGGGCGGCTGGATGGGACTTTCTAAATGAGTTGATTCCCAAAAATCCAGCCGAAGTGCGCGAAGCTACGGAAAAAAAAATTGCCTTAAATTAAAGCTGTGGATTTGCCCGCCCCCGCCCGACATCCTTTTCTTCTTAAGAAAAGATCGGAGCCGGTTTCAGTCGATCACTTGAGTGCCTCTAGTAATTCTCTACCAACTCCTTTCACAGTCCATATCTTTCTTTATTGGCCTATTCGAGCGTCTGTAAATGCATGCTTCTTTGATCGGCCTGTTCTGCCATAAGTACCTCTCCTTCGGCTAGGCCTTTGGTTGGGAAAAGAACTTCACCGCTCAGGGTCTTCCTACTCCGATCTCGCTTCGGGTTCACCACTATAAAGGCTAGCAGGCTCTCTTTCTTTTTCTTTTACTTCGTAACCTCCAACATAAAAAAGATCTTCCGCCCACGTTACTATTAAAGGCAGGCTATCACGTATCATTCCCGAAAGCATCGGCTCCCATAGAAATAGTTAGGTCTTGGTTCCCCGCCTACTCCTCGAATGGCTCAACATCATCCTACTCCAAGTGATTGCAATCACATATAATGCAACAAAGCCTCATTTCATAACAACAAGATGGGTAAGGGGGTTAGGCGGCAGGTAGAAGGTTCGATTCTAGGTGGAAGTTCCCCCAATTTTTCAAATCATTGGTGATGGGCTGGGCGCGTATAGGGCCAGTCACGTGTAATAGCCGGCCACTTTTTCGATTCTTTCAGAACCTTCGTTCCCACTCGAATTAAAGCATCGCCTTTCTCTAATACGTTCTCACGGTCCTAAACCTAATGGTCCAGATTATTAGAGACCTCTCTTTCAGAACCTCAACCTAGCAGTTGAGTGTTCATTCTTCGCCCAGCGGCGATAGGGACTCATCCGCCACTTAAGGTTTCGCATCTCTCAAGCCACTTGGCTTCGTTCACTCAACAATCATTGAATCCGGATCCGGAAGTGACTGAACTCCCTTTTGAGCTAACTGCATCGGTTATGCAGGCGGGAGGAATTCGATCTCTTCAATCTCGGGATACCACCTAAATAACTGCGGCCAGAGAGTCAAATAGGTCGGGAAGAAAGAGTCTGAGGTTGGGTCGGACGACATACATCTTGGAAGGAAGGTTCATTCTTTGAATCCGATGGTGACTTTTGTTCCACTGCTATCGTCAAGCTTGGACATGGTGCAACAAGAAGAGAATTAGCAGAATAGGATAAAGAATTTTATATTATCATCGACCTTCCTACCCCACCCACCGCCCTGATCCTGAATCTGCTTTAGACTAGCTTTACATTATGAAATACCACTCGGGGAGTTCGAGGGAAGAACCCAGAACCCGATCTACGGCCGAATAGCAACTCGTACGTAAGCATACACACTTCAAGCAGAACTCAAAGCGATCATTCTTTCAGAACCTTACCTACATAGCCATTCTTGCAGATCCGGGCGTTGCGTGGTTGTTTTGCAAGATCTCGCTTTCGGTTCGTAGAGTGGATCAAACAAACATGTGTTCAGCTTGATTCGTTGGTGCAGTCACTTCGTCATCTTATGATTTGAAACTAGATTCCGCCTACGCAAACAACGTAGTTGTTGCTTGGTGAGTCCCTTCGTTTGCTTTGTGTGCTCCTTCGGGTTTCTAGTAGTAAGATCGGTTTCAAGATTGAATCAGTGGTCAGCCTGTGCTTGAACGACGGCATTCCAAGAAGCAACTTCCTGGATGGTCCCCTATTGATGAATCGGGAAAATTTTTTTTTTTTAGTTTAGCTCGGTTAACAACTGAACAATCACGGTAAGGCACCACCCTCCTCAGTCATTCTCCCGCTTAAAGGAACACAGTCAATAGCACCATTTGAAATCATCTCTTGAATAGGCCAACATCCATCTATAAGCTCACTAACGGGAGGATCACATGAGAGTCTAAAATCAGGGCTTCCAAATGCTTATTATATCACGCCTGCCATAGCGCACCACATCTCCCCCCTCTAGTAAGCTTGACCAAGCGTCTGGACGCACTGAAGAAATAATAATCTGGAAAGAAAGTAAAAACTTTTAAGAACTCTTGCCACTCAGGAAGTCTCCACCAGCCTCTTTAAAATCGATACCTTGATTAAGTGGATAGAAACAATTCTCTTGACCGGGAGGATCTCCGCCAACTTTTGATACAACCAGTAACCATTATCCAAAAAATGATCCACAGTAAGTGATCCATCCAGTTGATCCCTTTTATTTTCAGGTACCAAATTATAGAGAGGGAATGGAAACAGCCAGTTAAAATACCAAAAAAGAATACTCTTACCATTGCCCACTATCCATCTTAATCCCTTGAGAATTTACTGTCTTGAATCCAGTACTCCTTTCCAGGCTGCGGAACAAGAATTCCTTTTCTTAGCATCAAAAAAGTTCTCCTCCCTCAAGTATTTCTGCCTAACAATCTGCACCCACCAATTATTATTGTAAGTTAAGATTTTCCATGCGCGCATTATTAAAATGTTCAGTAGGCCTACCTCTATTTCGTAGCTAGAAACACAAATATCTTTCCAAGCTACAGCAGACAACTTTGTATCTTTACCCCAGAAAAACTGTCTAGATTCCTTATCTATTGCTTTAGTTACAGAAACAGGTAATTTAAAACAAGACATAAGGTGAGCAGGCATACCTGAGATATTTTACTTAATGAGGACCAACTTCACAGCCACTCCAATTCCTGTTATCGCAGATGTCATCCGCGCCTTTGTTCCACTCTGATGCATTTAACCGGTGTTTCAGAACTTCCTTGTGTATTACACCTCATGAGTGATACAAGGGCTTTAAATGCCCGATTAAAATATATTTCTTTCGATGGAATCGACAGTTAGAAATTCGATGACCTAATGTCGTAGGTATACATCTCAATGGTGAACTTCTAGAGCTCTTTTTCATAGGTCTGTCTCTAATGCAAGATAACAGAGTAGTTTCCGCCCAAAGAGTCCTCTACTGGCTACTGGACTGGTCTCCGGGGATGAAGTCAACTTGCAGCATGAAGAAAAGACTTTAAGAATGAGACTATAGTAGAGGAAAAATTGTACAAGAGTCAAATATTCAGGAGCGATTAGCAACAAGAATTGCCATCGCTTAGTAATAAGATTAAACGGTTGAATCGGTTATAGCAACAGAACAACAAGTCAAGCTATAACAACTTGGTTGTAAAGCGTAATGTATTGACATACCGTTCAGAGAGATTCAAAGCACGTAAAGACCAAAACTGTAACTTATGAGATTTATCGTGCGGAAGTAAGCGAATAGAAGCTTCTGAAGATCCGGAGAGGCGGATCGCACTACGCATTGACCGCTTCCTTAACGGAATTTAAGCTACCTTAATGCGCCTCGTGAGGCAATCATCCATTCACAATTGGCTGTTCTGTTGCCGGTTCAACCTATAGCGTTTAGATGCTGTCTTGTTAACTCCTCCGGCTGTTGCATCCTGCTGATTGAGTTTACGTTCCCTTCCCGCTCTCAAGTGAATAATGAACCATATGGGATTCTGGCGCATTAAGGAGCATTTTCGAAGGGGGCTCCACTTTGTCCTTCTGGAGTAACGTTGGATAAAAATAAGGGCTAGGGGTCGAGTTACGACGTTGGGATCTGAGATCAAGATGCCCATTTACGATGCTTTGTAACCACAGTTTCGGCACCCTCGCGGGGGAATTCGAAGAATGAGTTTACGAGTCAAAAGCCTGAAAGGGAGGATGAAGCAGAATAAGCAGCTGAGTCCATTGAAGCGGAAAGGCATTGATTGGCGGGTGGCATTGGGTGCAATAAGTGCTTGTTGTTCTGCACCCTGGAAGGGGGGTCTAGTTCCGCAGAAAGAGAATGAATATATCTCTTAAATAATGTCATATTAAGGTGCCTTGCATCCTCTCCATAACCAACTACCCCCGGTTAAAACAGCCTTCTTTTTGCATTCTCTTATTACTTTATTTCATTCCAGTTTCATCTGCTGCTCAAACAACTGCCACTGCGCTTGTACAAATACCTAAGGAACCCCCGCTCGTCGAGCCTCGCATCCCTCAACGGTCGAGCCTCTGCCCCTAGGGAGGTATGCCTCTTTAGGGTGCCCCGGAAGAGAATCTGTTCTTACTTCGCGCCCGAATCAATCGATTTATGAGAGAAAACCCACGGTAAAGTACGCTTTTGGTCAAAAGATAAACTCGTTTACGAGGCAAAAGGGAAATCCATTGAAAAACCACGGGTTTAAGGAAAGTACCAATTAATTAGATTGGTGGCAATGTGCGCTGAAGGAGATGCTTAAAATGCCGCTCTCGAATCCGCTGTGCCAATTGATAATAAATCGAGGGATGCAAGAGCTCTAATATTTGAGAGGGATGCTCTGTTGTTAAGCGGAAAGCTGTTAAAGAATCTTATTAAACTATGTCAAGCGTTGTTGATTATAATGCTTACAGAGACGAATGTAGGCCCTTTAAAGTCAATCTTTCCCAGCCTTGTGTATCTTTCGCTATCGAGTACTAAAAAGTGGCATAAAAAGCCCTTATTTTCGGTATTACTTCACTTCGTTTATCACTTCCTTCGTCAGCGCCTTTCACTACGTTATTGAGCAACTAGCTTACGATCATCCTGTCACATGAACGGTATTGATCAATTCTGATGCATAAAACCGTTGTTCCTTAGGCATCGTGGATGCGGATATTACACTTTCAGTGCCTCAGGAGTGCTTAAAGTGGTTTAAATGCACTTATTTTCATCGTGGTCATATCTCCCGTGTCAATTCTTGTTATGTTGCTATACGCCCTACAACCAGTAGCTGTTGTTTAGCTTTAATATTCTTACTAACCGGAGGGGGGTTTGTCTAATTCTCTGATCCCGGCTACTATTGTGAAATACCTGTCAGATGGCATAGAAAAATCTTTCTTTCGCAATATCTTTCCAGAGCGGGCTTGGAGGCTAAATTAAGGTTCATAAAAAGAATACTGCTTACCCACGGTACTACTGAGCTAACTCCCTTCGTCCACGAGCAACGGTAATTTGCTTGGGAGAGCTAAGCGCGAACAAAGGTATTATTATCGCTTAGTGCTTGTGCTAAGGTACTTTTTCTTTCACCTAAAAAAGTGTTTTCTCTGAGGCCCGGCAGTTGTAGATCCGGTGGGTGCCTTAGCTAAGTAAATTCCAAGAAGATATTGATACAAAACTAGAATAATAATAGGGGATGCCGGATTGAATGGCTTTTTCTCCTTTTAGTCGAGCGATTTCATCTCCTCTGGTCCAGCTGCCCTTGCAAATCCATATGAAACAAGTAAGTCAACTCATTCAATGGACGCGTATCCCGCCCTTAAGGCTGGCCTGGGGATCTAGACATCCCAAAAGACTACCAAGACTGAGAACGGCATTCCGGATCAGTACCTCTCTCTTGTGACAAGGTTCTGAAATCGCACAAATTCTAAAAATGAAAGGATTGCCGATAATAATTATAAATATACGAACGAACCCTTTTTTTGTAATTCCTATGATGCAATTGGAGCTTATCGGCAGAAAAGAATCCATTTAGATAGTCCCTTGTGGCTTCGATGGCAGCTAGATCAACGTGTTATTACTTCAAGAGAAACTCCCATCGAAGTTCACTATGAATCTTTGGGTACCTCTCATGAGATTTATGGGCACTATGTAATAGTAAGAAGTATAAAAAAAGAAGTTCTTTGTATATATGTTCGAACGGTCATATTTCTCTTTATCGAGAAATCGAAGAAGCTATCCAAGGGTTTTGCCGAGCCTACTCGTATGGTACCTAATCATATCGTATCTAAGTTAAGTAATTCTATGACACCCGTGTGATTTTTGATTTCTTCAGTTCAGCTAGGACCACAGTTCCTGAATTTCTATGCGAATCAAGATCGAGAAAAGGAAGTTTTCCACTCACTGACTCAAACCCATTGTCGAACTCCACTCAGCGGAATAGGGAGGTACTTATGGCAGAACGGGCCAGTCTGGTTTTTCACAATAAAGTGATCGATGGAACCGCTATTAAACGACTTATTAGTAGATTAATAGATCACTTCGGAATGGCATATACATCACACATCTTGGATCAAGTAAAGACTCTGGGATTCCGACAAGCCACTGCTACATCCGGAATTGATGATCTTTTAACAATACCTTCTAAGGGGTGGCTAGTCCAAGATGCCGAACAACAAAGTTTGATTTTGGAAAAACACCGTAATGTACACGCGGTAGAAAAATTACGCCTCTCTATTGAGATATGGTATGCTACAAGTGAATATTTGCGACAAGAAATGAATCCGGATGACGGACCCCTTTAACCCAGTCCATATGATGTCGTTTTCGGGAGCTAGAGGAAATGCATCTCAAGTACACCAATTAGTAGGTATGAGAGGATTAATGTCAGATCCACAAGGACAAATGATTGATTTACCTATTCAAAGCAATTTACGTGAAGGGCTGTCTTTAACAGAATATATCATTTCTTGTTACGGAGCCCGCAAAGGCGTTGTGGATACTGCTGTACGAACGTCGGATGCTGGATATCTTACACGCAGACTTGTTGAAGTAGTTCAACACATTGTTGTACGTAGAACAGATTGTGGCACCACCCGAGGCATTTCTGTGAGTCCTCGAAATGGGATGATGCCGGAAAGGATTTTTATCCAAACATTGATTGGCCGTGTATTAGCAGACGATATATATATAGGAACGCGATGCGTTGCCATTCGAAATCAAGATATTGGAATTGGACTTGTCAATCGATTCATAACCTTTCAAACACAACCAATACCTATTCGAACCCCCTTTACTTGTAAGAGTACATCTTGGATCTGCCGATTATGTTATGGCCGGAGCCCTACTCATGGCGACCTGGTCGAATTGGGGGAAGCTGTAGGCATTATTGCAGGTCAATCTATTGGAGAACCGGGTACTCAATTAACATTAAGAACTTTTCATACCGGTGGAGTATTCACAGGGGGTACTGCAGAACATGTGCGAGCCCCTTCTAATGGAAAAATAAAATTCAATGAGTATTTGGTTCATCCCACACGTACACGTCATGGGCATCCTGCTTTTCTATGTTATATAGACTTGTATGTAACTATTGAAAGTGAAAATATTATACATAACGTGACTATTCCACCCAAAAGTTTGATTTTAGTGCAAAATGACCAATACGTAGAATCAGAGCAAGTGATTGCTGAGATTCGCGCGCGAGCATACACTTTTAATTTTAAAGAGAGGGTTCGAAAACATATTTATTCTGACTCAGAGGGAGAGATGCACTGGAGTACCGATGTATACCATGCGCCAGAATTTACATATAGTAATGTACATCTTTTACCAAAAACAAGTCATTTGTGGATATTATCAGGAGGTTCGTGCAGATTCAGTGCAGCCCCCCCCTCACTCCACAAGGATCAAGATCAAACGAACGTTCATTTTCTTTTGACTGAAGGACGATATTTTTCTAGTCTTTCAGTAAATAATGATCAAGTGAAACACAAATTTTTTGGTTTAAATCTTTCTGATAAAAAAGAAAGCTGTATTCCTGATTATTCAGAATTGAATCAAATCATATATACGAGTTATTGTAATCTCACATTTCCTACTATTCGCCATGATAATTTTTTATTGACAAAGAAGCGAAGAAATAGATTCATCATTCCATTCCAATCGATTCAAGAACAAGAGAAAGAACGGATGCCCCGTCCCGATTGAAATACCTATAAATGGTATAAATGGTATTTTTCGTAGAAATAGTATTCTTGCTTATTTCGACGATCCTCAATACAGAAGAAAGAGTTCGGGAATTACTAAATATGGAACCGTAGGGTTGCATTCAATCCTCAAAAAAGAGGATTTAATTGAGTACCGAGGAGTCAAAGAATTTAAGCCAAAATACCAAACGAAATTAGATCGATTTTTTTTCATTCCTGAGGAAGTGCATATTTTACCCGAGTCTTCTTCCATAATGGTACGGAACAATAGTATCATTGGGATAGATACACGAATCACTTTAAATACAAGAAGCGGTCCGAATGGAGAGAAAAAAAAAAAGGATTGAACTTAAAATCTTTTCTGGAGATATCCGGATAAGATATTCCGACACAATGGCATCTTGATACCGCCAGGAACAAATTCTAAGGAATCAAAAAAGCGGAAAAATTGGATTTATGTCCAATGGATCACACCCACCAGGAAAAAGTATTTTGTTTTGGTTCGACCCGTAATCATATATGAAATTGCGGATGGTATAAATTTAGCAACACTTTTCCCTCAGGATCCATTGCGGGAAAGGGATAATCTAGAGCTTCGAGTTGTAAATTATATACTGTATGGAAATGGCAAACCAATTCGGGGAATTTCTGGCACGGGTATTCAACTAGTTCGGACCTGTTTAATCTTGAACTGGGACAACAACAAAAAAAGTTCTTCTATCGAAGAGGCCCGCGCTTCCTTTGTTGAAGTAAGTGCAAATGGTCTGATTCAAGATTTCCTCAGAATCAACTTAGTGAAATCCCATACTCCGTATATTCGAAAAAGGAATGATCCGTTAGGTTCAGGATTGATCTCTGATAATAGGTCGGGTCGTACCAATATCAATCCATTTTATTCTATTTATTCCAAGGAAAGGATTCAACAATCGCTTAGCCAAAATCAAGGAACTTTTCGTACGTTGTTGAATAGAAGTAAGGAATCCCAATCTTTGATAATTTTGTCATCATATAATTGTTTTCAAATGAGTCCATTCAACGATGTAAAATATTACGATGGGATAAAAGAATCAAGTAAAAGAGATAGGGATTCCCTAATTCAAATTAGAAATTTGTTAGGCCCTTTAGGAACAGCCTCTCAAAGTGATCTTTTTTATCCGTTTTACCATTTACTAACTCATAATCATATTTCTTTAACTAAATATTTATATTTGCAACCCGACAATTTAAAACAGACTTTTCAAGTATTTAAGTATTATTTAATGGATGAAAACGGGAGAATTTCTAATTCCGATCCGCATGCTTTTGAATCCATTTAACTTGAATTGGCATTTTCTCGACCAGTGAGGAAACATCCACAATAATTAGTCTCGGGCCCACTACTATTAGCGTAGGTGCTATGAGTCACATAATGAATAAGATCTAGATTACGTCGGTGTTCAGTGTACCTTAGTACAAGATCGAAAAGAATGCATTGCATTACAAGTGGAACGAGGGGAAGACTCTTTTTTCTTTACCTTTTTTGGTGAAGAATGAATAAGGACAGATAGACAGTGAATGAAAAAACCATTAAAAAAAAATTTTAAAGCGGTGTAAGATGTCTACTATGCGAAAATAATGTCCCATTTAGTTCTCGCGGTAACAGAACTCATAAAGGATCCCCAAGGATTCGCCCTGGTTTTAATGATCCTTTTTATAGTCGTTCTGGTTATCATAATCTTGACTTTATTTGTCCATTCAAACGGACAGATAAAGTCTATTCACATAACCGGGGCCCTTATGAATGTAAAGTGCTCGTGGCGGTCTACTTCAATAGAAGTTGTGTTTCCGCCCGAGCACTTTAGCACTTGTCGCGGTAAACTTGTTGAAAAAAATGAAAAAGCGTGACCGAAAAAGACAAATTAAAATATGTTAGAAGGAGCAAAATCAATAGGTGCCGGAGCTGCTACAATTGCTTCAGCGGGAGCTGCTATCGGTATTGGAAACGTATTCTCTTCCTTGATCCATTCTGTTGCCCGAAATCCATCATTGGCTAAACAATCATTTGGTTATGCTATTTTGGGCTTTGCTCTAACCGAAGCTATTGCATCGTTTGCCCCAATGATGGCCTTTTTGATCTCATCCGTATTCCGATCGTGCAGTTTCATAAATTAATCCTTCTTGTGTGACGAGGAGGATAAAAAGTTAACCCTTGGAGTCTTGCGCGTGGTTGGACAAATTCCATCGTCGCAGGGTGAGGCCTTGGTCAATCAATGTCAGTAAGTCGATTTTCCAAGGGAGGGGGAGTGGGAGGTGGGCCCCCTCACGGGTTTTTTTCATTGTAGCCAGAGTGGGAGTCGTGCCCCCTACGGAGCGGATTGATATGGCGACTGAAGGTCAAGCTAGGGTTTCTCCCGGCAGGACATAGACGAAAGTGAACTATAGACTACTTACCGGAGACCATAGGCAATGGACTAAAGACCCGCGGAAGGGCCGGGCCTTAGTCGCCGAGGAAGCTAGTGCACGTAGACCAAAGCTTAGTGGAGAGACCATACATAGGCCAATTCCAAGGCCAGGTTATCAAAAGGGGTCGATGGCGGGGAAGTCAATAATCAATTTATATGCGGAGGGTCCTGCAGTCACTTTGCCCTCTGATAACTAGTAAGAATGATGTATGGAATCATAATCGCCTATTTAAAGAACTAGGGCAAAAGGAACAACCGTAATAGAAAGCCAATCCCTTTCCCCTTTCTCCATTGAAAGCTTTCTTCCTGACCTCCAGGGAAGGCTAAACCGAAAGCGCTACAAAAAGATCTATTATGAACAGGAGCAGGACTAGTCATACCGAAAAATATCAATCAAAAACGGGGAAAGCCAACGATCGCCATCATATCTTCATATTAGATTAGGTCTTACAGTGGAAACCCTCACAAATCATAGGTTGTATCGAGATCCTTCCTTTTTAGCAAACACCCATTTGCAACCAATTTCTCTCTTTCCATGTGGTAACTGAACCAACTCCCAAGTCTTGTTCTTGTGAAGTGACAGAGTCCCCCTGACCCATAGCTTTTTCCCACTCTACACTATCTGCATGTATGGCAGCTTCTTCATAGGTAGTAGGAATTTCTTCTTCAGTAACTGGAAGTGCATAAGTCACCATATCATTTAGCCAAGCTGGCTTTCGAGCGTTTCTTTTGTCTTTGTAGTTGCAATAGGTCCACCTTGCCGTGTAGGCTCTTGGGTTGGAGCATCCGCTTCAATACTCATGTCCTCATTAATTGAATCATCTGAATCAACTGTAGGACTCACTGGATCAACTAGAGCTTCATCACCATTTTCCTTGAACTCTACCCGCTTAAAACTCTCTATGGTCATTCTCTGCTCTTGATAATCTTTCTGCTTATTCTGATTAACCATAACAGCCTCATCAAATGTCACATCTCTGCTTACAACAACCTTCTTCACATCAGGACACCATAGCCTGAACCCCTTCACACCATCATTAAATCCCAAGAAAACGGCTTTCTTGGCTCTTGTATCAAGCTTGCTTTCCCTGACATGAAAATAAGCAGGACAACCAAATATATGTAAGTAGTGATAATCAGTAGCAGGTTTTCCAGACCATACCTCCATGGGCGTTTTGCCCTCATTTGCAGCAGCAGGCAACCTGTTGATGAGATGGCCTGCATATGAAACTGCCTCAGCCCAAAACTCTTTGTCTAATCCAGCATATGACAACATACACCGAACTTTCTCCAGTCAAGTTCGATTCATGCGTTCTGCCACCCGCGGTGTCCCTTTAACTGTGAAGTCTCTCACAATGCCCTCATCTTGACATAACTTCAAGAATGGATCAGACTTGTATTCACAACCATTGTCTGACCTGAGCCTCTTTATTTTTCGACCGGTCTGAGTCTCAATCATCTTCTTCCACTTCACAAATACATCTAAGACTTCATCTTTATGCTTCATGGTGTACACCCCTAGAGAAGTCATCAACAAAAGAGACAAAGTAGCGCTTACCTCCCAAAGATGTAGTTTTGGTAGGTCCCGGTGTGAACATAATCTAGAGTACCTTTAGTCTGATGAACTGCAGTACCAAACTTCACTCTAGTCTGCTTTCCCAAAACACAATGTTCACAAAATTCCAATTTGCAAGTCTTTGCACCTTTCAACAAACCTTGCTTCACCAATCCCTACATTGCTTTCTCACCAGCATGTCCAAGACGCATATGCCATAATCTGGTAGTGTCTGCATCATCACCATCTCTGACAACATTCACTTCTGAACCCTTCTTGTCTCTAGTCTTCAGCTTGGGGCAATCTTTCTTTCCAATGCGCGACAAAAGGCACACTCATCTTTTGCAGGAAATTTACCTCTTGACTTGGAACGAGATATACCTCTTTTCCCACTAGGCTTCCTCTCATCAGTTCTACCCCTTACTACAAGTGCTTCACCTGACACATTCGCATTTGTAATTGCTTCTCTTTCTTTCGACACTCAGTATTCACCAATGCATTACACACATCATTAAATTCCACATCATTCTTTCCATGCAACAAAGTTGTAATCAAATGTTCATACTCGTCTTAGAAGTCGAAATCGGCTTTGAATAAGAGGATAAACCCCATAAGCAATAGCTGCACTCGTCACTAGCTGCTTCTCTGTCTTTGACTGGAGTGGAGTCCTTGAACTGGAGTTCCTTCAAAAGCACATAAGATGAGTTGAATCGCCGGAAATCTAAATTGGTTACGCAAGCGTCCCACCGCAAGAAAGAAGTGGCTCTTACCCTATCGTCGCTGGAAACTTTCTCCGGTCCAATCAAGTCTGTTTCTCAGTCAGCAGCTAGTCACAAAGCCAACGCAAAGTTATTATCGCCTTATCCATTTGAGACAGTTGAAGCGGATTCTAACCAGATTCACCGCCCGCAGGAACCATTCGGACAACTACCACATGACAATCTCGGAATTCTCCTTTGTAGCTCCAGATCCGGTCTACGGCACCTAATCAACTACACAAGTTCGCCATTGACAAAGTTGTTCGCAATTGGAGTCACCATTCGTTTGCCCCCTTCTTGAACTGCATGGGAGATAAGAGACGGGGCTCACTGGGTTGTTTGATCTTTGTCGGGACGTTTCTCCCCCATGATGAGTAAGTTGTGGGCATTAGGATCGCTTTCTTCTCTAACATGAATTCCATCCGACATCGAAGTCGTCCATTGGGACAACCACAAGATCTGTTTTCCCATCCCAGTCTGATGGGTACTCCCTTGGCCAAAGCCAGAGTAGGTAAGGCCGGCCGACATCTTTCTCAATCTTCAGCCCCAACCGTTGTGCTTCAGTCTCTGAGACAAAGTTGTGGGTAGCACCTGTGTCAATCATCACGCTCTTGGCGCTCCTCCCGCATCTACGAACATTAGACCTTTCTCTTATGGTTCTTTGGGCGCCTTGACTTGCTTCTCAACAGCTCCCAAGAATCTCAAAGCTCCCATGTGGCTAGGCTCTTCATCTTGTTCTAGACCTTCACTTGCTTCCTTCTCCGTATAGCAGCTTGTAGAGCAGATAGAGAGCTTTTATGTGGGCAGTCATTTACCCTATGAGGTCCATTACATAGGAAGCAGGTTAAAGGTTTAGGTCAGTAGCCTGTGGGATAAAACGGCCTTGGCATGAATGCACCGGTTGAAGGGGCAGGCTTGGAGGATGCAACGTGTCTCTTACGTTGGTAGTTCTCTTCTCCACGCCACTTGAACTTGAAAATTTAGACTTAGCTCCCCCGGTCTGAAAGTTTTGTTTACACCTCCACTGGAGTAGGAAGGGGTCTTCCTATTAGTGTTCTCTTCAAAAGTGTAATCAGTTAGTCTCTCCGCCGCAGCTTGAGGTTCCGGAACTTTTACCTTCCTGTAGTCCGTCACAGGTTGCTTTCCGCATGGTGGTGTTGAGCTTGGCATTCATCTCGACCAGCTCCTTCTTGAATGCTTCAATGGTGGCCCTGACATCATCCGCCATGGTGTCCACCGTCCCATGAAGAGTTTCAAGGGCATCACTCATTGCCCCAAATTGCTCTTTTGAAATGGGATCATCTTCACTTCTCTCCAATCCCCTTCCACGAGCTTTTGCTTTCTCGAGGGTGACCACTCGGTCGTCTAACCCTTCCAATGCATCAACCGCTTCCAGTCTAGATGTCGAGGGGCTCCATAATAGTTACATTCTGAAGGTGAGTTAAGAAATAGCCATGAATCATCACTTAGATGACATTTAATGAAAGAGAAATCGCCACATAGAAATTATTGCATTTCGAATCCTGGGTAGCAAGTCAGGAGAATAATACGGAATTACCACATATGAAATGGGATCCCCATTCCAGATCCAAAACAGCAGATGGGATAGTAACACCCGATGGAGATAACTTGTCAAATAGAGATTTATTATCTCTTTCGATTCCGATGGTTTGCGGGATAGTTTTCTGTGGGGAGTCTTTCGATAGATCTCCTTTTTCCCCGTGCCACTTTTATCACAAGGCCTTCCACTTTTGCTTTTCTTCGTTTGGTGTGGCCGCACTTGATTGGCAATATCACGACCTTCTAGTAACACACCAAAAGGGTATTTTAATGTCGGGTCAACATAGCAGGAAGCTCTTTGACACAAGTCCCCCCCTCTTAGGTTATCCCCACCGGGTAAAGTCATGAAGTTGGCGAGCAGACAGCGGATAGCTTATGTCTGCCCTTTGACTCTGCTGACAAGATCCTGGCTAAACTAAACATCCATGGGAAAATAACTGCCTTAGCCGAGCTTTCATCTCTGACCGCGGAATCAACCTACTACGCAGCGCTCTTGACTCCTTTTGCGTTCATCACCGACTTACTGAGCTAATGAATACTAGGTCGTTTGATTGCGTGTGAAAACCTTCAATATCATTTATTGCGCAAGGTTTTCTTGGTGTTGAGAGAATAATTGTTCCGAGTTTTGACATAATGGAGGAAGGAAAAAGCTTCTTGCTATCCTATGAAGAGCAGATTGAAGTGGTTGGGGTTGATGACTTATGGGGGACTCGCCGGCCTAGACATATCCTGGTGGCCAAATCCTTTGTCACAAAACGGAAAACCAAATGCTTTCTATCACAAAATATGTCAATCCGTTATTGAATCATCGAATAGGGATCGAAATCAATAGTTGCACCAAGAACCGTAGCACCAAGACTACAATATGGTTGCAGCGGGCCGAAGCGCCAAGTAGGAGAGGTCAGAGTAGTGGTCGCCGACTGAAGGAGATTCGAGGTTGGGGCAGGTGCGCGGGTAGGAGAAGAGGTACAGTCAGTCATTCTTGGGCTAGAGTGCGTGTTTATTGTAAAAGGACTATTTTCAATGGGAGGAGAAGCAGTCGAAGGAGTGCATTCTAGAGTTATGATACCAGGTCCGTCCTAGGAATTCAAAGGCTTGGCTAGTCAGAGTTGGATCGATTTATTTCAAAGGGAGGGCTCCACAGAAGCTCTCAAGAGTGACTAGTTTAGGGTAAGTCGTAGGGACTCCGTCCACGGGCGGGTTAATAAGCCAATCCTCGTCTTAGAGCTAGAGCTATGTAGTGTGAAAGACAAAGTCTAGTTTTAGGTTGGAGTTCCTCTGAGCATACAAGACAGAGTGCCGCCCCGGGTTTCGGTTTCGTTAGCATCATGCGAGAGAAAAGAAAGTAGTACTTCACTCGCCCATAGAAAGCAGCCATAAAGTGTTGTAGGGGAGGCATGAGATCCCTTTCGGCGGGGGAGAGGAGACGTGTTTGCTAGCAGTCTCAATCAATGCCGAGGGGCAGAAGGGCTGTGCAATAAAACCATACATTATTGCGAGAGAATAGAGCCGTCTAGCCTATAAGATAAGGCAGAACATAACAAGACGAGGCCCCTTTCTTCTTTGAATAAGGAAGATAGATTCCACCTTTTTTTTAATTAGAATCTAGCAAGCGAGCCTTATTTAATTTTATTTAGTAAAGTCGCTTTCTTGTTTTACCATTCCCGAGGGCTTTATTACAAGCTCCAATCAAAGAGTTTTGCCGTTTGGTGTGTTCATCCCCCCCCGGAACTGTTGCTAAAGCAGAACAAATATCTTAGCTGTTTGGAACGGTAGCTACCCGATTGTTCTATTGTTCCTTTAGCGGAGGCGTAGGTAACATATCTGTCTGGGTTACGAGATCGGTAGGTGCGACAGTCTGTCTGTAGGTAGTCTGGCGAAGTGGGAGGCGCATTTCTTTCTGTTGGTCTCGGTGACATTGGAAGTTTCATAAGGAATTCTTAAAGCCCGGTCCAAAGGAATGGTATAATTAAGGGGGCTGGCCTCTAGCGCGTAGCTACCTATAGAATAGTGCCAGCTCGCATCTTTACCAAGCTCCGTTATCTATAGCCTTATAAGGAAGGGAAGTCTTTTTAGGCAACATAAGTAGAACTGTTGAATTATATAAGCTATATAGACCTCAACACTATTCTTTAGTTACTACCAAAGCAGCTATACGGCTAGTTTAAGTCTATAAAGAAAAAGGCTAGTTATGTCATCTACCCTCGCTTTACCAAATGTTTACCAAATCAAGCAGGCAAAGCCAGTTAGATAAGCTATATAAACATCAGTGCAGTATACTCTATAAGGCCGGCCAGCTGCACGACTGAACTCCCAGTAAGCGCCTGTCGTTCATTCCTTGCTCTATAGCACGATGTGTGATTGCTCGTTGAAAGTCCTTGGAAAGATTCATAGTTAGATGGCTAGTAGTCTCTGCTTAGTTCAGTTTATATGCTTACCGACTAAATAATTTATATGCTTACAGCGAAGACAGAAGAAAGCTTATAGAGCTTGGCTTCTTTGATGATCTTGCGTGAGCTTCTTTCTAAATATTTATAGTTATAGAGAACATAGAAAACTGGGGCCTATTGCTGGCTTCAGTAAGTAATGCTCTACTCTTTGTTATATCTTTAGTAGATTATAAGCAGGTAGATACATTTTAGATACTTCTCTTTATAGCTTTATCTACTCTATCTCCCTCGAAAAGAAAGAAAAAAGAAGCTATAGAGAACGAAGCGAGATTATATAGCTTATTCATTGGTTAAGAGAAGTCAGCTTCCACTATGGTAAGGCAATCCTTGCGCTATAGAACTATAAACTCCCTTTTTTTTATACTTCTTTCTTTTTAGTTAGTTGTTGCTGCCTTACATAGTTAATTGGGGGGGGTTTACTTTGGATGGCTGGCTCCGTTCTCGCTCGGCAGAGGATGAATAGTTTGCCTTTTGCGCTCTTCGGACTAATAGAATGATAGATGCCCATGTTAGCCAACTATACGAAGGGAAGCTCAGCTCAAGTCAAGGACTTTCCCCACAACTATAAGAAGTAAGCTTTCATATGCGAATAAAGAATATAATCAAGAATCTAACGTCCTCTTTATATACGTCGGAATAAGCCAATGTCAATAGGTAGTTTAATGCTATGGTAAGCTACATCTAAGAAGCTGGATCATCTGCCGTCAGCCTATAACCTATATAGGAGACCGCCGTTATATAGCAACTCACTGCAACTATAGCAACTCGTCGTTGTGCTTAGCTGACTCACGCCTCCATGCTTATTAGTTGCAATAGCCGACTACTAATAGAAGCAATACAATATTCCGACAACTTGTTAGTTGCTAATCTATTTCGGCTTTTATATATGCGAAAAAAGAAAGGGTTAGCTGCCTTGTTGATTAAAGGACCTGGGGGCGCTTTGTGGTAATACCCGCCGGATATCAATGACAAAAGTCTCTTCCCACGCAAAGAAAGAGAGTGAATTAGAGACATTCTCTCACAGATGAAAGAAAAGAGGTCACTTGTTTAAGTCAAGCAATCGTAGAGACCGAGAAGAGTTTGCAGTGAAAATTCTCCGGGGGCCTAGTAGATCTATTCCTGCTACCGGGAGGTTGAGTTGAAGAAGCTGTGACAGAACAAGCTGTTACTGAATCAGCTGCCGGAAGAATACTGGTAGTGGTTCGTCTTATTAGTAGCGGTCAGTAGGGAGAAGACGCTTTCAAGCGGTCTTGGATTCGGCATTGGTTGGGCATGGTATTCTATTAGGAAGGGGCCTAAGCCCGAATGCTTTACTCTTACTCTTTGGAGAGAAAAGCACTGTTTAGCTTAGTTAGATCCTCTTTGAGATGAAATGCGGAAAAGTCCTAATCAAAGGCGCCATCCAGGAATACCCTGCAAGATCCGACCGAGTTCATACCCGGCTCAAGGCTTTAAAGAAGAAAGCCCATCTCTGTCAAGCCGAGAGAAAGTCTGCTTCACCTTCACTTCCTTCCGTACCTGATTCTGAGTCTGCGGCTGCCAGTGACTCGAGGTTCTTTCTTACCTCCTGTGTTGGTGCCCAGGAAGACCTCTGATCATGCACCTTACCGTCCTAGAGTCATCTATGGAAAGCTTACTGGGGCTATGTAATGAATCCGGAAGGAAAGAAAGAGCTATCTACGCAAGAAATTCACAGACTATGAAACAAGGTACACCGCCTTGGAAAAGACTTGCTGTGCGCATCAACTGCGGCACTACATGTGAAACTTCACCACGCACGGATGGATCCTCTGAAGTACTTAGAAGCCTTCGTTAACAGCCCGCTGGCAGATGTTGTTATCAGAATTCGACATCATCTATGTCCTCCAAAAGGCAGTAAAAGGGCAAGTCATTGCGGCAGACAACGCCTTACCAGATTATGAGCCCATGCATACCTTCTTCCCAAACGAAGAGGTAATGTTCACAACAGAAGAAGAAGAAGAAGAATACCCGGATGTTTTTTCGATGGAACAGCTAAGGAACGGAGTGGGCGCAGTGCTAGTTAGTATCTCCCTCTTTCAGTCAAACTGAAGTTTCCATGCACCAACAACATCACTGAATATGAAGCTTGTATCATGGGTTTGCAAGCAGCCCGGAATACGGGACATCGAAGTATATGGAGACTCTGTCCTCATCATATGCCAAACTGTGGAAGACCAAGTGGATTCCCGATAGGGAATACTTGGAAGAGCTAACCATTCGATTCACCTTCACTTACATGCCGAAAAGAATCCGTTCGCAGAGCTTCGATGGTCAAGATCTCAGAAGGAACCGACATCCCGGAAGCAAGAGGAGAGCCAGCAAGACCAGCTAATAAGATTGAGCCAGGTCACCTACCAGCTAAGATGAAGATCCGAAAGAATCTGATATCACTAAAGCCGACTCTCGAGAAAGGCTTTCTTGAACATCAAACTAAGGGAAAGAAGCTCTTGTCTCCATAACTACTTTTAATACCGATACGGGACCAATCAAATGCAACTGATTCAAGAAGAGCAAGAACAGCCGGTCGTAGGGAAAAGAGTAAGTGATAGTCATCCAGGATCGAGCCGGTCACGAGATTCGAATTAGTTCAAATACAAACGGGCATCTGCCCAAGGGGCAATCAAGCCTTTGAAAGCAGTCCAATCGGTCTAGTTTAGATTCTCTTCTCCCCGTACGGATCCATGTTCCGCCTTCTTTCAGTCCGCACTCATCCGCCACTTAAGGTTTCGCATCTCTCAAGCCACTTGACTACTTTCACTTCAATGGGATAGACAGGGATCGAACCTGCCATGAGCCTTGCAAACTTTATCCCCCTTAAATCAATATAAAAATCTAATAACATGTCGTATAGTTGCAGTCTCAGAAACATAGGAGATTATAAACAAATCCTATAAAAATGCTGGAGTTTATCCACTCACAGGGTATTTATTGGTCTTCTGGCATCTTGTGGCCAAAAAGAGTTCTTCGCTAGGGATTCTAACAATAAGTTATTTTCTGGCCTCTATTTTGCATTTTTTGAATGCCCGAGATACCACAGGTTGCCGGTCGTTTGGGTCAAACTATTGAACAAGGCACTAAACGGGGGCTCTTTGCAATCGGTAATTATGTCAATCAAAGGTTATTGAAACCTGTTCATGATTTGCTAATGGCCTCGTATTGCGCGACCGATGGTACGTTCAATCAGGAGCGACCGCTAGATCGTTTGATTGGCTCTTCATGTTGTCATTGTTTCGACTTAAAGTAGGAGTCGGCGACCCCCTTCTTAATGTTCGAGATCTTTTGTCACATGTTTGACCGCGTCTGCGGTTGTTAATTCAGCTCTCGGTACAAACATATTTTATGTTTCTTTTGTCAAAATAAATAGCCCGGGTGCCCCGGCGTCAAAGCTTTTATCTTCGACGGTGACCTTATGAGATCCCCGGCCATGTTGAACAACTTCCACAGTAAACCAAGATTAACCAAACGGATCATTTAATGCTAAAATAAGATTCAAGTGTATTCGGGGCGTGAGCTTGATTGCCTTTCCTGGTAAAACTTCTTTGACTACATAGGCCCGCTTGAACTTTCCTCTAGGATCATGGAGAGGAGCCCTATTCTCTTTTAACACCAGATCCCCTTGTTGCACATGTCTGATCTTTACCTTCTTATGGAAAGCTTTGGCAATCCTCCTTTGATAACCCTGCGTATGGTGGAGTGCCTTCATCCTCTGTTCTTCTTCAGCTAATGGGAATTTTTTTCTTTCTTTCCGGGGTGGGCAAAAAAGGGCTAGTTCAGTTTGAAATCGACGATTTGTTCCGGAGAGGAAGCTTTAGAAAGTGACTCTTTGGACTAGTCTCATAGCCATCTATCTCTATAGCATCCCGCAATTCCTGCTCCTTCCCGGCCTTCTTTTCGTTCTTGATAGCACAGGAAAGAGACTGTTCTTGGTCCTTGGCCGTCCTTTGTCCTCTTTCGATAATACCATAGATGCCGATCTTCGATTCAATCTGGGAATGGTTGTTAAATAGACCCGTGGTAATCGTCTTTGGGCAGATCTCTTAGCTATCTTTAATCAGGCTAATCCTTAGAAAGATAGCAGCCAGAAAGAGAATGTATAAAAATCTATGATAGCGGGGAGTTAAGTGGAGAAGTAAGTAGACTGGACAACTAAGAGGGAGACATTAGTGATTCCCCTCCAGGTCTGAACGCAGTGAAGAAGGATTACTTCTTACTTCTTACTCATCTCAGATACAGCTAATCGACTGATGATCTTATCAACTTACTCGGTATATGGAGAAAGTCATCAACAGACTCGTCTTGACGCTGCTTGGCTTCCGTCAATTCTCTTACGCCAGGCAAAAGGATGTTTATCTGTACTTCCTCTATCTTACGTCCTTTGACTTCACTCCGCTACGAACCTTCAAACAGCCTAGTTGTCCTAAGAGCCCCCAGATGGAATAGTTGGCAAGGGAAAGCCTAAACCTTACTCCGCCAAGCCCAAAAGGGATTTTGGTGGTCTGGTTATGGTGAGACTTGATAGAGGTCTTTGTTGTGATCAGTGGCTTTCCCGAAGCGGCATAAGACAAGGGTCTGGTCTGATCACTGCCCTTTACTCTTGAGCCTTGATCCTTGTCCACCTGCCGCCTTTTCGTTTTGAGGCTATGTGGCTTAAGCACCATGATTTTAATCAAGTTGTGACTGCCAGCTGGAATGATAATCATCTGAACTTCTGCTCGAATGTCCGCAGCAACGAAAGAAAAAAGTGTTGGCTACAGCCTTTAAGTCTCGCCTAGCGCGCCTATTGATAGATCAGGATTTGAACCGGAAAGACCCTCCATATTTCAACCTTACACTGATCGTGACTTTGGTGACTCGGAAACCCAACGCTGCCTATGGGTACGTCCGGGGTCGATCGTATAGATCAACTAATGCCCTCAAAAGGGATCCAACTATCATTCTATATGGAACTCCTTCTAAAAAAGCGCGTAAGGGGCCACCCACCCTTTCCCCTTAGCCCTCTAACTCCCTAAGGAATGAAAGGCCGCATCTAAGTCTGTTCAAAAGACTGACTTATGAATGAGCTCCACAATGCCATTATTGTATGGCCGATAGGAAGTTAAAAGCAATTCTTATTTCTTCTTTCTATGCAATTCAGTGTCATAAATAAGTCAAATGCACGACCGAAATGACAATATTATTTCCGCCTGCAAGAAAGAGCGAAGCAAGGGCACTACCCAATCTTTCCTGCAGGAGAGAGCTATCCGTGATAGATTGAATAATACTTGATAAAAACTTCTGTTCTTTCAACCGCGAGTAGAATCAGCATCGCGCAGGAGATGATTCTGTATGCGCTGCATCCGCATCACGGCGCTCACGTGTTAAGAGATCGGCTTTCCCATTCTTTCAGTGCCTTCTCGTAAAAGCGCTAGAACCTATTGGCGGAAATATCTTTGCGTAACATTCGTTTGTAAGACACATTGAGATGCTTTAAAACCGTTGTTTCAGAACTTCCTTGCTATGACCTATAGAGTGATTAATGTGCCTTAAACCCTTGTACCGTTTTGGTAGGTTTTGCTGATGCCGGTTATCTCTCTGACCCGCATAAAGGTCGTTCCCAGACAGGTTATGTCTTTACTATGGGCAATATCTTGGAGGTCTACTAAGCAGACCCTTGTCGCTACTTCTTCGAATCATGCAGAGATTATAGCTCTTCACGAGAGTGTTCGTGAATGTGTATGGTTGAGGTCCATAATTACGCATATTCGAAATTCCCCACAGATGTACCTACGTGCATTTATGAGGGCTTGCATTGAACAAATGAAGCAAGGGCGACAACACAACACCGCCGAAATTCTTTTACAATCAGCAACAACAGACACTCCTCAAGATTCAAGCGAATGATCCGAGGACAATGTCGCAGATTTGGTAAACAAATCTCTTGCATTTGAGAAGCATGTGAAGAGCATTGGTTTGATCAAGCTCTCAGATCTCCCATGATTTCGAGAATCAGGGGGGGGCGTGTACATGTCAACTTCTAAATCTGAGGGCTCGTGGTTGTCCTCATGTCAATTGAGAATCAAGATAACCTTGAGTACCACTATCTTATTCTATCTTCTGTCAGTTGTACAAACCCCCCTTATTATTTACATAGCGAGGGAATTAACTATACGTGAATGCAAGTCAATTAGTCGTTAGGGATTGACATATTAGTCCCGTCTAATCCATAACCAACTATCTATGATTGATGATAGAAAGCATTCTTCAGCGGTTGTACCGTTAACTATCTTATTCATGTAAACGCAGCCGTAGGCGATTCTATATCTGTTTTCGAAGCTTTCTCTCAAGATCCTTGCTATCGAGACGGCTAGTAACCATTTGTGTTGACCGCATTGCGTGCGGGATGTGTCAACCGGGGTCGTATAGATCATTTCTTGTTAGCAAGGCACCGGAAAAAATAGCACATTATGGCGCTAAAGATCACTGCCATCTCACGAATTGGATTTGAACCAATCAGGTCGACTTTCCTTTTAGTCGATCGTGATCCCACCCGCCCTCTTTACCTTTAAGAAACAGAAAAAAAAAGAATCAAAAAACAAAGACTTGTCAACCTGTAGTGATTACTCCCGATCCGAAGCACCCCTTTTCCATTCATAGAGAGATCCAATCGTCAAAATCAATAAAAAGGCCATCATGGACCAAGATCCAAACGGATCAATCTTGTTGAGAGGTACTGCCCAAGGAAAGGAAAAGGTTACTTCCGGATCAAGGATAATAAATAAAATTGAAACAAGATAAAATCGTATATCGAAACGACTTCTGGCATCACCGAAAGGATCGAAACCACATTCATAGGCCGACAATTTTTCTGGATAGGTTGAACTATTGGAAGCAAATGGAAAAGGAACACCGAGTGGGATCAAAGAAACTAGCGGACTGATCACTAAATAGATACAAATAGGTGCAAATTCTGACATCACCACAGCCACCTTGGTTCTCTCGCTCCTTGCTCGCGGAGCGGCATACCGGAAAAAAGAAAGAATAAAAAGTCTATTCCTATCAAATCAAGAAAAAATGTTGAACAAACTCCTAGAAGCAATCATCTAATATGTCCCTGATAGCCTTTCCAAGGGCATCCCCGCCGTCCACCACATCATTATCAGGTGCGGCCGGGGGGATTCCCTGTTGAGTAGGTTCCTCTCTTGAGGATGGAAGTGAAGTTCAGTTTTGATGTCGACTCCGCTCGTGAAGTTGAATTCGAGTGAAAAGCAGTTAGCTCAGGTAGCTTGAACTATAACTCTTCCTCCCACTAGGGAGAGCGAGGTTTTCAATCCTTTTGACTTGACACCTTTCTTGTCGGAGTGAACGGGGTTGCCTCGTTTCGGGGTTATCTTGTTGAATGCCCGTTGAATCGTATATAACTGATTGTCTAACTGGAAAGACCTCCATACCTACCGATCTGAGTACAGAAATCTTGTGTAAGAAAATGGGTCGTTCTTGTATATGTCCACTAATTTATATATCCCCAAGGAACTCTCATTAGAAGGTCATATCCGAGTCCATAACTTATTTTGTAATAGCCCTTTGACCCTGTTTGCTCTTCCATTTCTTAGTAGGAGTGCTCCGCAGGACATTTCGTGCAAGAACTAGGTTTGAGTTAGTGCACTAACTAGGTTCTTTTTTCTCCCCTAATGGCTCTATCTCTGAGTTCTTATTTCGGGGCAGAGGAGGGCTCCAAGCTATCTTGTTAATGATAAGCCAGAATCCTTTCTTCTATTCTTTATGTAATTTCCTCTACCGTTTGGGAGTGAGTTCGAATTACCTTTGCTTCGCAACCTTCTTCAAGGTTTCGGCCGTAGAGCGGATGTAAATGTGCAAACAGCACCTGCCTTTCAAGTTGCACCGGCGAGCGCATCCGATTCGAAAGTCCTTTCCTTCCCGTTCAGTTGCTGAAAGTATAGAGATAAGCTTTCCCCTTTACTTCGTAACCTTATCTATACCTATACCTTGTAACCCAGGTTACGCTCTTCCCCGGTTCCTTCTATTTAGATTCTTTATTCAAGGCGAGAACTCTTTTCTTTCTGAACCTTTCTTCTCGGGACGGATATAGTGGGGTCGGATATCAGGCATCTGCCCTATTCTCTTTCTCTTCAACCTTCCATAGGCGGGACTGAGACTGGGTTTGCCCTACCGCTGCTCCAACCAAATTCTGGTGAATGAGCGCTTTCCTGGGTTCACTAGAAATGCCATCTATCGCACTGGATTTCCTCACTTCATATAGTCGCTTCAAAGTCTTACTAATTCAACTGTCTGCCGCGTGCGTGTGTACTTCATTAGTGTAATCTGGCAACTGAAATACATGGGCTATGGCTATCTTCTATTAGAAGCTATGCCCTTTTTAGAGTTTTTTACAGAATAATAAGGTGTGCTCTTCCTGGATTGCTATTGCAGCTTGGCTTTCTTGTCTGTTATTAACCCAATGTTTTTCCTGTCGCTTTGACTCTTCTCACGAATTGGATTTGAACCAAGAAAGTCTTCCAACTCTGCGGTAAGATACCCTGGCTTTCACTGTTTTGATGTACGATTCTCAAAGGCTTTCTTCTTTACTGGCTGTAACGTAACAAGCGAAGCACTTACACTCGCTCGATTCCTTCATTTAGAACGCTCTAGAGGAGTAGGACTTGAACCCTCAATGGCTGGACCGACAGCAAAGGAACCTGGTCACTCGCTCGAACCCAGAATCCATAGAGTACTTCACTTCCTCTCTCCCTTACACCCTGACACTAGAGGGCTGTAACGTACTCATACCTTCAAAAGGCGGAAAAGAAAGCAGAAGGAATGGATAGGTATGTAAAAACCTCCTATATCCATGGAACCTTTTACTCCCTAGGGATCACTCCATTCCGAAAAGAAACTCTTACCGACTAGGGAAACCTAGTATAGACATTGTGTCTCGCAAGGAAATTGGCAGCTGGCCTAAAATAACTTGATTGAACTAGCTTGATCACATGAAAAGAAAAAAGCTTTCTCCCTGGCAGGGAAACTGGCACAGCGGGCAGGGACTACCGTTAGCGGGACTGCTACGGGGAAGGACTAGTCGAGATGAAGGGACACTTTCATTGTCTATAAAGGGAAAGGGCAAAGAAACTCCAAGGACTCTGGCTATAGGGATGTGACAGAATTCCCTGCGAGAAATCCTCCCACTGCGGGCTTAACTGGCAGAAGCATTGGATGCCCTTTTTTCTCCAACACTAGATGCGCGCCGGAACTATATCCGAAAGAAAAGAAAGATATAACTGGCTTACTTGCGGACTTAGCAATGGCCATTAGGAGCACTTCTACAAATATTGATATTGGGAATGCCACTACTGAGACTGGAACTCAAAGGCCTCCAACGGTAACTTCAACTCCAGGTAAGGCGGAAGCACTTTTAGGGCTTAGGACGAGAAAGACATATTTTACACTCGCTTTTGACCTAGAATTAACAGATGGATTGGCCTTGCCTACTTCAATGCGGTAAACATGTAGAAAAGACAGTTGAGAAGGCCTTTAGGGGCGCTGTTTTCATCCAACTCGAAATATCGTAAGAAAACGCACACAAGATCCCATGTCTTTCTTGGTTGGACCAACCCAACCAGCGATGTCTTACAAGTCTTTCTTCTTTCTTTTTTAGAGCAAGAAGCGGAACTACAAGTTCTGAAATAAATTGAAAGTGTTTCTGACGATTACGCCCAACAGCCCACTTGAGCAATTTGCCATTCTCCCATTTATTCCTATTAATATCGGAAACTTGTATTTCTCATTCACAAATCCTTCCTTGTTTATGCTGCTCACTCTCAGTTTGGTCCTACTTCTGCTTTATTTTGTTACTAAAAACGGAGGAGGAAAGTCAGTACCAAATGCATGGCAATCGTCGGTAGAGCTTATTTATGATTTTGTGCTGAACCTCGTAAACGAACAAATAGGTGGCCTTTCCGGAAATGTTAAACAAAAGTTTTTCCCTCGCATCTCGGTCACTTTTACTTTTTCGTTATTTCGTAATCCCCAGGGTATGATACCGTATAGCTTCACAGTTACAAGTCATTTTCTCATTACTTTGGGTCTCTCATTTTCTATTTTTATTGGCATTACTATAGTGGGATTTCAAAGAAATGGGCTTCATTTTTTAAGCATCTCATTACCCGCAGGAGTCCCACTGCCGTTAGCACCTTTTTTAGTACTCCTTGAGCTAATTCCTCATTGTTTTCGCGCATTAAGCTCAGGAATACGTTTATTTGCTAATATGATGGCCGGTCATAGTTCAGTAAAGATTATAAGTGGGTTCGCTTGGACTATGCTATGTATGAATGATCTTTTATTTTTTATAGGAGATCCTGGTCCTTTATTTATAGTTCTTGCATTAACCGGTCCGGAATTAGGTGTAGCTATATCACAAGCTCATGTTTCTACGATCTCAATTTGTATTTACTTGAATGATGCTACAAATCTCCATCAAAGTGGTTATTTATTTATAATTGAACAAAAGGGAGGCCGAAAGTAGGTCTAGAGCCGGCTGTTTCTTTTTTTTAGAATACCGTCTCTCCAAACTCGCATAGAAGCCCTCTTCGCACCCTGATCCAGACCCAGCTACTAGAGCATGCTCGGACACCTACACCGGGCCATTCCATTGCGTTGCGAGCTCGGTTAGGGAGTTCCTCACTTCGTGGCATCGCTGTCTGAAACTTCTCCTTTTCGCGAGTGGGCGGAGACCGCTTTTGTTGTGGCATATAGAGAAACAATAGACGGAATTCAATTCATCCTTCTAACCGCCACGCCAGAGAAAGAGCTTAGTAAATGGGGAGATCTCGAAAGGTTCCTTCGTACTGGGTGTTACCTTAAGTGGACTTCTAGCCAGCCTAAAGAGAATGGCCAGAGCAGAGCGAAGAAGAGCCCGGAGGAAGGGGCGGGTTTAGTTGTATTAGAATAGCCGTAGGAACAAACCTTACTGGTGGTGAATGTTCATCCTTTTCTTATAAAATTCATGGGATTGATTCTACCTTCGGTTCATCTGGTTCCGCCTCGATGTGAGAATAGCATAGGAACTGGAAGTACGCTTCGCCACCTCGACCTCGAAACAGGCGTTGATCGGCTGGGGCGAAAAGGCTTGCCCGCTCCCTTTGGGCTCCACCACCATATCACCAATAAAGCTGTGCGACCTATCTGGAACCCAACTACAACGGGCCTTTCTCTTCTCGCCTTGCAGCTTTGGAAGTCTACTCTACTATAATGTGTAGTGCTTAAATGGGCTAACTATTCCATTACTTGGAAGTGAGCATAACCAAGGGCATTTTGTGACTCGCCTATGAAAAGCCAATATGAAACCGGACCACGCGTGCTTTTTTCCCTTCTCGTCTCAAAATGGCTCGTACAAACAAATGGACCTTACCTTATAATCAGTGTATGCCTTGGTTAGAGACCTTCCCCCGGATGCGGGCACAGGCAGGTTCTAGCAGCAGCTTCTGCGGAGTCAGAATCTGAACTTATAGCGCTTTCGTTTCGAGGAGTGAAAAGGGGCCACGATCGAAGTGCCTGTAAGAGGCATTGATCATGGATGGGCTTATCTGTGGGCTTGCTTGGGTCAAGGGAGACTGAATCTTCTGCTTTTGTATACCAGTCTTATATATATGAGGCAAAATCTCACTTAGGTAGCACACACACTGAGACTGTCACTAATAAAGTGTTATGAGCTCTAAATGATGCCCATGTAGCGGACTAGGACACAAGCCCAAGCGGTTATTAGCACAAGCCTGACCCCCGTCTTCACGCCCTTCCTTGACGTTGTTCTTACTATGAATAGCCCTCCCGGATGAATTGATTGACCAGAAAGAGGCGCAATAGTAGTTAGTCGTCTCGACTGTGGGCTTATTTATATATAAGAAGGTTCAGACGGAGGTCATGTGTTCACGTACTCAAGCTCTAATTAGTCTTCAAACTACAGCCATTGCGTCTGGGCGGGCGTCGGTATGGGAGGATTGTACCGCTAAGGAAGGCTACTATGTCTCTCGACCTCGCACAATAATGGTGTCATTTGTTAGTAGGTAGGATGAATCACAAAGCAAACTACACATGTCCAAAAGTGCGGACTGCTACAAAAACTCGCAACCAAGCAGCATGGGCGAGGGAGGGGATAAATCCGGAGGAGAGGGGGTGACCTGTAATGTCAAGACGTAGAAAGTGTCAACCCGCGTAGGTTACACTAAACAAGGAAATCCCGTGCTTGATAGGCGGTCGGAAGAGGCAACAAACAAGGTAGGACTCAACAGTTCAATATTCATAAACTACCCGCTCCACCACCTACTTATGAATAATGGCATATGGGAGCCGAGTAAGCACAAGTCTCGTTTTTCTCGTATCGTATAGATAGAAAGGGCTCATCAATAAGGTCCGCTAGTCTCTCATTCATACAGGTTTGTTACGCCCGTTCTCAGAGGTGCGTGATTTTCTCCGCCACATTGAAATGAACAACGCGCAACCTGTTTCCGCTGTTCCCTGTTGTTTGACCAGCTGTCCAAGACAAAGTGTCCGTTGTTGGACGTTCAGGCTCAGCTGAGACCTCTGATCTCATATTAACACTCAATCCCTCAGCGTTTAGCCTATTGAGAACTATGCCCTCGGCTAGAGGAGTAGTTATAATCGCTTAGTTGCCTTATTATTATTATATGAAAACCCAGTCTTGTTGTCCTCGAATCAGTTTAGAACAATTTGAGGGCTTATTCTATTCACCGAGCGGAAGCTGCAATTCCACCAGCAGCGCCAGTCGCGGTTGACCCATCATCATCTCGCGTCGCGTCCCTCTCGGGAGGCCGAAGCATACCTTATACTAGTGGAGGGGCCCCCTGTTGCCAAAGCAAGCAGTCCCGCAGAGGTTGAGGTATGGGACGCAGAAGCATAGGGAGTGATAGCAGCAATTGCTCCTGATCTTTTTCAAAGCTACAACTAACCTCACGAAGATCAGTAAAAGATTCGAATTCCGCGGCTCTACTTTCTATAAAATTACTTTTGCTTGATCCAACATCAGGATGACCCGACAGGCCGAGCACGTCAACAACTTAATCACGACTTTGTGACCGGGGAAACAAGAGCTAGACTTCAGCAAAGGTCCCAATATCAATATAATATGAATTTCTTGGAATTGAGTCTTCTTTACTGCGAGATGCCCGGCAAACAAATATAATAAGGGTCGGTCGGTTCAGCATCTCAAGTGGTTGCTTCTTTCCGGATCGGTCGAGACACTTGAATCTTAACTAGCTCCGTTTGCGTTGGATCAGCCTACTTCATGCACGAGCGGAAGACCTTCCCTGCCTACCTAATAGGAACTAAAGGTACTGCGAAACCAGTCTACCTACCCGCTTGAAGATCCTGCAAGAACGGAGTGAACAAAATAGCTTGACTGCCCGGAGTTATGATCTTTACACCTTCATTTGTGGGATCAGATCAGATGCAGATGATGGGTCTAGAAGAGGGGCAAGCACGACTCTCTAAGGCATGGCGCCAAGCAAGACCCATAAAACCGATACAAAAATATATATCGAATAAATATCCGAAGCGGACCTCGTCAATACGTGTTACACAAACGACGCATCGAACGAACAAGTAAGCGAATAGGGACCGGGTTCCTCGCGCAGCAAGCTGGCGAATCTAATAACTTTGATTCCTCATTCGATCAGTTGCGCTAACCCCTCTTTCCTTTCCCTGGTTCGTTAAACAGAGTAGGGGCTCTAGCTTTAGCTCGAAGAGGAAACGAGTTCTCGTTCTGATCTGCACCGGGGGTTGCTTCGGTCAGTTACAGGGGTGGTCAGTAGGTAGTTCCGATTCGCTCTGGAGAAGCGAACTTCAATCACAAAGATTTCACTACACCGTCAAACATTCCTCTTTCTACTTCTGACTCTCGCGCGGATAGAGATGGAGGTCGGGATTCCCCATCAATTTTTCTTTCAATTCCTTCCGGGCGTACTATCATGATTCCAGGGGCTTCTTTCTCTCATTATTCCAATTCTCCTCCAGGGCCCTCTCATTACCGATCCAGAAGGATACTCAAGTAGGTCACTAACAGATGAGCTATCGGTGTAGATGTAATAACGGTACAATGGCTGTCTAGGAAGCTTGTTACAATGTCCTCGCGCCTGGCGCTACTCTGGCAGCAGGGTATACCGCCCCCGGCTCTGGACACACGGGCTCAACGTTCTATGAAGGACTGAACGCAAGTAAGAATACTTTTTTAAGTTGTTTCTCATCGCCTTAGGCATAAAGCCAATTCCATCTCTATCTGGCCACTCCGTGACTCCAAGACCAGAGACAAAAGGAATCATGTCTATTTCAGTTAAGGGGCCTGTTAAGTCATCAAGTAAATGCTCTTTCCGGGCCTAGCAACATCTTCGAATCGGTTGTAATCAACCAATTCAGAATGCCTTTTATGAAAGGTACTATTTGAAGAGCAGCTCCATGAACTTAGCGCTAGCTGCAGTACTATTATATTAGAGACCGAAATCGCTACATAAAAAAAATAGGTATAGCCGGTTCTTTTCTTGGCTTTCTTGCCCTATCGGTCAGATCAGGTGAAAGCAAGCAAATAAACGATAGGTAAACTTATTCAACGGCCGCTTGCGCACCAAGACTAAAGGAGGGTTCCGGATAGCCATCATAAGACCGCTTACCTTATATTCCGCTACCAAAGAAAAAGGCTTCCTTTCGCAATCGAACCTCTAGAAGCAAGGTTGCGAAGCCGGGGTATTATGTATCAGCTGAAAACGAAGTGGATGACTCTCTTTTAGTTGACTTTGGAATTTGACCAGTCTACATCGTCCGCCCCGAAAACTAAGTAGCTCACTAGTGCCAGCCAAAGGCTTCTTTTTGACCTTTCTTGCGGATGTCCTAATCAGTTTCTCTGAGGCTCTCAAGCTGAGAGAAAGTGTTTGGATGATTTTTGCATGGTTTCAGGGCGCTTTGAGAAATAGAATATCTTATGTTCTCCTAATATCGATAGGCAAGTTGCTTATTTCTGTGTGCTCTAGGCTTGACAAGCTAAACAGAAAAACTTTTTTTGGAGAGGAAGATCCATCTTGCTAATTAGGATTTGGTGTGTAGACCAAAAGGTATGGGCGCCGGAGTTTCCTCTCGTTGAGATTTTGGCAATCTCGTGCGGGTTGAAGCAAGCATTAGATATGGGCCTTTCTTCTCTGATGCTGGAGTCAGACGCGACGCTCAGGCGGTTGTCTTTGCATTGAATGAAGAGGAGAGAAGCGCGCAAACAGTGTCGGACGGCAATGCCGACCGGCACTTCAACCACTGAAATAGCAGCAAATTCTTTTTAAAATTCTCAATGTTGCCTCAATAAAGCAGCTAGGCCGTTTTCCTATCTCTAAAGGGGCTTACCCATAAAGGGGGCTTTACCCTGACACAAGTAGTCTCCGCGGCTATACTATATCAAATAGCCTATAGCGCTACTGTACTTGTTTTTTTTTGTCTGGTTCTTTGCTAGCCAGACACCTGTCAACCAACCATCCTGCAACTATAAGTTCTTTCGCAAGCCAAGCCGCCCGAGGAGAATCCGAGTGAAAGCAGCAACCAGCGGCGTGTGTCAGCAAACAACTCTAAGCTGAACTGATTACAGATAGGTAGTGCATTCTCTGAGGTGAGTGAAGTGCCCTACTTCTATCTTACGGGTAGTGGTAGTGTAGCTGGGCTATTGATCCTGGTGAAGGAGCCCTATCAATCAAGTAAAGGCGGGTGATAGAATAGCAAGCAGGGTAACTTACGCAAGCAAAGGAAAAGACCCTTCCGACGACGCAGCAGCCAACCACCTATTCGAGCCTGCAAAAATCTATGTGAACAACTAGGGGCCCGCGATTACTAAGGATCGATTGCTAAGAGCACTTTTAGATCAGCTAGCTTCTTATACTTTTTATTATTATTCCTAAGCTCTTCTAAGAGAGTGGATCTCCTGAGTCTTCTTCTTAAGTACTTCCGCAATGTCAGTGTTTGCGGTTTCCTTTTTTAGTGGGCCAAATGAAGAAAGAGGTCCGGTCGAGCTTCTTTCTCCTGCAGGCCAGAATTTATAGTTCTCTAGTGGAGGCGAGCCAGAGCGTGCCGGGGGAATATAAAGATTTTGAGTCCCTTTTTTTGAATTCCCTTTAGTAAGCGCCCTCTTATAAGCGAGTATGAAGTAAGCCCTGAACCTGAAGTGCTCTTTCTTCCTTGGTAGGTCAGCCGTTGACGAGACGGCAATTTTTTTTTTTTTTCAAGCCTTTCAAGCTGTAATAATTTACCCAGGCAAGGAGTAATTCAATTGAAATCCATTTTATTTCTAGTAAGCTAGGGCTTAGTAAGCAAATCAAAGGAGTCGTCAAGCTGGGGCAAGTCAAGTTAGTTTTTAGCAATATCGATTAAGCCTATGTGTTTAAGAAGTCCCTAATCTATTCTATCAGTACTACTAGCGAGCTAACATGCTAACAGTAGTTAAAAACTGGTCTTTATTAAGCTCCCCTTTTTACCTAGCATAATAACTAAATAACTAACAGGCTTAGAAGACTAGCAGTTCTACTAATAGGATAAGAGTGAGTTGGCAAAGGCATTCCTTCCCTTGATCTGACAGTGCTAAGTAAGAAGGGCCTAAAGAGCATTACCAGTAATCCGAGGCAAGAAGAGAGCTAGCTTGTATAAGAGTCATAAGAGGACTAAGAATAAGAAAGGTCCAACTCGTACTAAGACTATCGGTACTACTCTTCCTAAATTCCTAACGTGGAAAAGGTGTCTACTATGTTTACCGTTTCTAACAGAAAGACCATCTCTCCCCTTAGTCTAAATAGCTAGATAATCTCCCGGCAAGCTAGTTCTTTAGCAAAATAAGTAGTCTTTCAAGCGATAAGAGGGATAGGTCAAAGGTAAAGGACCTAAGCTATTTTATTTGAGATTTTAAGCCAGTTCAATTCCTTTTCCCATTGATCCTCTTGCAGAAGAAAAGCGAAACCCATCTAGCTCTAGTAGTAAGCGCATCGAGTGAGCGAGCAAAGCCAATTGGAGTTCTAAGCTAAGCCCCTTATTTCAATGTCATGCCAGCCGAGCCAGTAGACGTCTTAAGGTAAGCTCTTCCTGTTGCAGTGTCTGTTGTAGTTTCTGGGAGTTATGTTCCAGCCTTTACAATTGCAATTGCTAGACCAGAAAGTGCTTTGCCCACTATTTACATTATAGGAAAATTGGATAGTGCTCTTGCCCCTAGTCCTATTGTGGGAGTAGGAGTCTTTCCTCTGGCCGTTGAGAGTTCAGCCATTGGAGTGCTTCGTAGGCAGTGCTTTCTCTTAGTTTGAAGGCTCTAGAGCAAGAAAAGAGGTAGGCAAGCATATCTTATTTAAAAAGGCTAGTTTTCAAGCTCTTAGATTTCTTATTTATTTCGGCAATGAATGAAGTAAGTAAGCAAATGATAGAGCTTAGTCTCTCTTTACTTTGATTAGCCCCTACTAGCGTAGTATGAGTTCTACGTTAGTAAACGAAGAATTGGGTGATATAAAATCCTCTTTTTTTTTTTCGATTTAAGGGCAGTGAAGCAGTGGTAGATCACAGTGAAGCAGCGGCAATCGCCGAAATGGATTCGTAATGGTTGATTGATGAACCTCATAAAAGAACCGTTTTGCACGATTCTTCGACTCCCATCTGAAACCATTAGATTCCGAACGTGTTGGAAATAAAAGAAGAAAAACCCTTACTAGCATGAAAGCGTGAGTCAGCTTCCCGGTAGGTCGTGCTATGACACCGGCACCAACAGTAGATGAACGTAGTCAAATACTTTTTTACTATCCTTCTGATTAATCTCATTCATGTTGGAATAACCTTTGGAAGATGCTTCCAAGGGCAGTTAGCCTAGATAGAAAACTCCACCGGGGGACTATACCACATAAAAACGAAGGGGTTCCGACTCCCACTCGGGTTCCATCAGCAGATTAAGTTAGGTTGAGACCTCCATCGATTTGAGTTTTCATACGGCTTTCAGGCACAGCAAGATCTGAGTGAGCTGCATCTGGTTAATCGCCTAAGTAAGTAGTATCTAACTCCGAAGGGGAAAGCCCTAATTGTTCCGATCTATAACCACTGGAGGCCTATGATCGAGCTACTTCTGCTCCTACACCTTCTTCAATTGAGCTGTCATAGAATAGTTCTTTCTCGACGAAATGGAAATAGGGTCTACCGGGAAGCTGGTTTAGGATGTCTTTGCATTCCGACCACTATCGAGTCGAGTAAGAAAACAGCATGCTAAGAGCGCTTACTAGACTCCTTTCGAGGGTTGACCGCCTAAGCTTTGAAATAGAGCTTCTCGCACATGCCTCGACGTCGTCCTTTTGCATCCATCTAATCGTCCAGCTACAGATTTGAATGCAAAGAGTAAGGCGCAGCGGTAGAAAAAAGGCACTTTATGAGGGCGAGCAAGTCATGAGATCAGCATTATAACGGTCGTTTATGCGTCACTTCGAGTCTCAACAGGCTCGCTCGTAACGGTTCCAATGTTAGGATTTGGGCGCTCTAGCCAAAACGAATCCTATTTCGGCTATTACCTTCTCAATAGCTCGTACCCCTGTTTCCCACTTCGCTGCTTCTATTTCATAGCCTTTGGTGCCTTCCACGTCTCGGTGAAGAGATAGAAACGACTTTCTTTCAACTTTGGTGCCTTTAGCCAAACCAGCTGCAGAAGCTGTAGAATCTCTGGGACACCTCTCCTTCCCGGGAAGAATGGCATAATTTCTTTAACGACCTTTTTCAGAGCTTCCGCTCAACTCATGCTTCTTCATGAATACTTTTTACCTTCGCTTGACAACAACTATAAGCTGTAAGCCACGGTTAAATACTGAGGCTTTTCACTCAAGAGTTCTTGCCAGTAGTACGATAAGGAAGATTAGAATCGAACTGGCATATGGGGGCAAATTAGCCCTCTCTCCCGCCAAGAGGAGTCGCTTTGGTTAGGTTGGAAAAGCCTTCCCTTCCTACATCTGAGGGTCCGCAGGGGGGACCGTAAAGAGGGATCCACTAAGGGTTGATTTTTCCCTTAGTAGATCGTGACGGGGTTCATCGTCCTCCTTATTCGAGTTCTACTAAATCAATGGTGGAATACGCCCCTAGGGGAGCACCCCGAATTGAGTGGTAGACTCACTTAGCACCATTACTACGATAATGGAACCTAGCAAGACTGCCAGCGCCGCAGCCCCGCCCCGATTAGTAGCAGCCGCTTCACCTATCTCTTTTTTTATCCCAAGTGGGTTGAAAGAATCTCCCCCTAAAGGTAAAGTAGCGTCGCGCTGCTCAACGGCAACAAATTTTTCACTACACTGGGCTGTCCAGGGAAAGTAAAAAACCGACTGTGGAACCTCGGCCCACCATGCAGTAAAGCCTATAAGTAGGCAAATAAAAAGTACAAACCTTATGTCTCTGAGGTAGGAGTAGATAATAGCTTCAGAGAGGGAGAAGCTCTTTATCCTAGAAGAATGGACGGAATGTCTTTCATAAGGAATCGCAGGAATATGCGACGATTTTTTCCAGGAAATCCCCAACGCAAACTATGCCCTCTTTTATATCGAATCGATCATAACCACTACCTACATTCCACGAAATTGTGCACCACAAGTAGGAGCTAATAAAAAGACCTGCGATCCGACATCACGATCCCTTGTGGAAAAAAAAATGATTTTCTCAAGACCCCGCGTTCTTTGATCAATCTGGTAAAATCTAAAGAGTGGTGAAGTGCTTGGCTGAGGACCAACTTGATTTATTTTTGAGTGCAGAAATTCACAAGCTGCGGATCCATCTACACTACAAAGAAACACCAGCAAGAATTGCATTGCCTAATGCTTCCGCTCATTCTATCACTGAAACTATCTATGCGGGGATGCATTAACATCTTATTCCTTTGTTAAGCAGACAAAAAGAGTTGTAACAAGTGCCAGTTCGCCTCATCGACTTGTTGCTGAGAAGTGAAAGACATTCACATTGAGGTCTCGCATGGGAGTTGATCTTCAGCCCCCTGTCTATCTATTTTGGGAGTGGTAGTGCGCGAACCAGAAAATCCGCCTCTCCTGATCTTCAGAAGCTTCTATTCGCTTACTTCGTAACCTCACGGAAAGCCTCAATCGAGCCGCTCCCGTTCCACTACCAGAACAACACACCTTTGGTGCCTCCGCCGCAGTCGAACACAATATCTTTGGCTCCTGTGATGCTACCTTTCTTCAGAACCTTGGGCACCTCGACTCCCCCAATTGATTGGGATTGGCTTCGTAATCCTTACTTGGAGTTTGGAGTACTCCATTCCTTTCAATCAGGCAAAGCAATCTTTCTCAATAGGCACCAAAGGTGTGGAATTTTTTCAAATATCACAGGGTCATATGAGTGAATCGTTTAAAGTGGACTTTCTCATTAGGGTGGAATGGATAAAATGAACTTTCTCAGTAGGGTGAAACAGCTAAAGTGCGCTCGGGGGAAATGCACTTTGTCAATAAAGTAGGAGGGGCAGAGTGAAAGCATGCCCTTATCGCGGGTAAAGTAAACTTTGTCAATAGGGGAAAGTGGACTCTTGTCAAGTGAGTTACATCGGTTTATGAGCGTAAATGCGATTATTTTAATTTATTTCAGAACCTTTGTCAATTGTTGTTGTTCTGCCCGAGGATAAATTTTAACAAGCTACCGCTGACTTTATTGCTGAATTTATCCCAATGGAGAGTGCAAATCCACACCGATGCACCGCTGATACACCGGCACTAATCCTTCCAGTATGGGAACTATATGTTGATGGCTCTTGCAATAACCAAGACAGTGGAGCAGGAATTGTCCTTATTGACCCTGATGATAATTCTTACGGCCCTTCGCTTCGCTTCAAACAATACCGCTGAATATGAGGCACTGATCGCCGGTCTCCAGCTAGCCAGGGATATGGGAGCTACCGATATCAATAGAATCAGTGATTCTCAATTGTCAATCAGGTCACCGGTAGATTCAATGCTAACGAGTCACGGCCCGGTTAGCAGGAGCATTACTTAACCGGTTCAATGGACACCAGATACCGAGACTGAAGCACGTGCTGCTGCATTGGCTAAAGCTGCTACGACAGCACCACCAGAGGTTCTGAAAGGACCATTGATTGAAACATTGGAAACTCCGACTATCTTATCTCCAGGCCTTTCTCTGAAATCTTCACCACTGAAGTTCAACGAGAGCCATCTTGGATGGACCCCATTGTTAATTTTCTCAAGAATGTTTGCCTGCCGGCTGCCTCACGCATACGCCATAGGTCTGCTCTATACATGCTACGTGATGGCCAACTATATCGCAAGGGACAATCTTTCCCATCCCTTAAGTGTCTTACACCGGCAGAGGAACTGAAGGGGCGAAGGACAAGGAACCAGACGAAGCGGAGCGAGAGAAGGACAAGGATAGGGAAAAAGTACTCGACGTTAAGAGAGGATCTGAAAAGAGCTCGACCAGCGGGAGAGGAAGTGAACAAAGTGAACTGGAGACTGACAGCAGCCAGCATTTCAAACAAGACTGACAAGGATAGGTTGTGAAGTGGGCGATACATAGTGGCAACCACTCAGGGGCACGAGCACTAGCTTTCAAAGCACTACGTACCGGTTACTATTGGCTGTCCTACTTACCATGCTTTCCATGCCATGTGCTTCCTCCAATACTGGAACTGGGGCTGCCCTATATAGTCAAGCACGTTCCTCACCCTCGCTAGCCTCCTTCGCCGTGCTGCCATCCATCCACTCGACTATCCCGCTCGCCTAGACATGCTTTCATTGTTTGGCTTGCTATTAAGAATGGCAAGTATAAACTTTAAAAATGGGATATCATTCCTCAGGCTAAGTCTTTGATGTGTAATGACCCTATTGAAACTATTGATCACCTGTTCTTTTCTTGCCCGGTGGCTAAAGGAGTAGGGGCCACGGTCTATAACCAATGCTGCAAGGTCCCCGGGGTGTTGGGAGAGTGAGCTTTTGTGGGCTGCTAATCAGTTTAAAGGCAAAGGCTTTCCGTTAGGAAAATTTCGTGGGGTGCTACCATCTACCATATTTGGAGAGAGAGAAATGCCCGCTTGTATAAGACTGAATACAAATGAAAGGCACCGAAGGCACTGAAAGTGTAAAAGATGATGTGAGATTTAGGTGTGCCTCCATTCCTAGCATTCGAGACGTTGGTGGGATCTTATCTTCACCATGAATGATCCTACGGGCGAACATCTCATGGCACACCATTGATCAATAAGATAATAAAGGATAAATAGAATAGACGGCCCGCGTGAAATGAAAAAAAAGAAGTCCTCTCCTCCGCCCTCTCTGTCCCTGGCTTCTACTTTCACATACCTTCTGGCCTCAGTCGTTGACTTTGCCCCTTCCGCTCCTCCATTTTAAAATCAATTTAGTAGTTGTTCGCTCGGCGCTTTCTCAATGAGATATATCATATCGCGGTAGAGCCCCTTTTGAAAAATCCCTCTCTGGTGTCATCTACTGGCTGACTGCGCAGCCTTACTATGGCTTTTAGAAAGCAAGATCCCCTCCGTTTATCACTCTATAGAAATAACATCCCATACATACTTGCTTGCCCTAATCGAATCTTATCCCTTACTCCATCCCCTGAAGGAGCGTATCCTTTTTCATCTAATGCCGTCTTTTCCAACTCCCTTTCTTCCCGTCTCAGTCATCTCATCTCTCTTACCTGAACATAGAAGATAAGGGGTTAGCGAGACTGACTCCCCTTATGAGCCCGAAAGCCATATGAACGAAAGCAGGCAAAAAAGTAAACTAGACAAAAGGGTACCACTCCATAAGAACAGATTCACCAGGCACTCGAAATTCTCAAATCCGGAAAGGAAAGAGCAGACTTTCTTACTTTCGAGGCATACTACTATCTAAGTTTCTCCCCAGATCGATCCCTTATTGAATTGAAGGGAATTCTTCTCGGAGTTGGGGTTATCTCCATTCTCTTTATCGATGAATAAGGGAGTCCGGCAGGAGACAAAGAAGATTAATGAAAAGGCCTGCCCGGTGTCAAAGATGTCCTGCTCTTTCACTGCCTTACTTTGCTTCGCAATCTCTCTAGCCCGGCATTCAAGCCCAGGAAACTAACTATTCTTCAACGCTTCCTTTATCGATTTTTTTTGTGTTCCATGAATAAAGAAAAATAATAACTCCCTTCTCCAAGTCGCCTTCGAGTTCTTATCAAGCTCTGACATCGTGTACGGAAGTTGTAACATGGGAAAACCAAAGAAAACACAATTCGTTTGACCGGTGGTGACCTATAGCTCTCTCCTTGCACTCCGCTCATTTATCATGAGCCTCACCGCATCTAGATATAATTCACTGCTCGGATTCTTTAATTGGTTCAGAAGAACGCACAGATCCTCGCGAGTTACTTTATCTGACACGCTGACCTTTTTTTTGAGCGGGCAACGTCCCACCAGTCGTATTGTTCACGAGGATGCATACCTTCGCAATACGACTCGAGAATGATAGCAGCCTTTTGCCGCAAAGTATCAGACGTGTCCATCGGATGCGCCTGTGGCAGGTCGACTTTAGCCAAAAAGTCGGGGATTTCTGGCTGGGTCTGGGTGCGCTTCTTTACCCATTTTTTGAACCGCAGGGCAAGATCGTATTTTCGCTTGCGGGAAAAGGCAGTAGCAAGATCCTGCAAGTAAAAAGAACCGTAAAGGTAAGAGCCGGGCAGCCCTGTTTCTTTATGGATTGCGCTAAGAGTCGAAGGGGCGCTGAAAGATAGTAAAGACTTATTTAACCAATCTTTCCAACCACTTGTTAGTTCGTTATACCCCTCGCAATCCATTGTTTCAAAAGGTTGTGCCCCGAAGCCCAAGTCAAGTTCAGTCATCGAAATGAAGATAACCCAGTCCTTAAGGACAGAAAGAAGATAAGTAAACAGTGGAACGAGATAGGCAGAAAGAACATTCATTAGTGGAGAGGCATAGTCACAACTAGTGTCAATAGCGAGGTAGAGTCCCATCCAAGGTTGGGTTAAACAAAGAGCGATCAGAAGAGTAAAGAAAACGAGACGTAAGATTTGTTCCAGATTCCTTTTACTGACAGAATTGGGCATTGTATTTAGTTTCCTAGTATGAGGGCTGTTTTGGCTTTGGGTAGTCTATGTATACCTTCTACCCCCTCGTTTCCAGTTTGTCCTGACCAGTAAGGCAGGGGGGCTACCCTGCTGTTATTGGAGGACGATCGACCTACCTAAGTTTTGACTAGTCGGTTACCCGCTTGCCCTCCGGATAGCCGCTTAACTGTTCACTATACTTCCTCCCCCCCCCCCCGCAGGAATGCCTCCATTCCCATCCCATCCTTTATGATCTCTGGCTATGATATATTCCCAGTGCAGAAGCATATTCATGCAGAATACTCTTATACCTAGAAGAGGATATAAGGTCATTTTCTCATCAGTGGGCGTGATACAGATACTCCTCTATGCGGGAGGGGGAACAAAGCCCCGGATTTAAAAGTTCAGCCCGAGTATCTTTTACCTATCTAAGCACATAGCCAACTAGAAAACTCATCCGCTTGTCAGGTGTAATACTCACTCGTAAATGATTGGTGTCAGAATTTTTCACTGATCAGGTGTGATCAGTCTCATCCGTGTAAGAATTAGGAATTCCTCTTCCAACTTTTCCCGAAATGGGCGTTATGGCAAAGAATAAGAAGAAAACTAAAGGAGAAATTTGTCCAATAGTAACAAATGGTGCCTCCACAGGTTGACATCCGATCCAACCTAGTAGTACGCAATCCGCCAAAAGCAACCAAAATATTGCTTGGTGAATAGGGCGAAAACTTGAACTACGCACATACATACTTTTAAAAAAAGGTAAAGCCAACAGACATATAAAAACTGGTGCTATTGCGGCTACACCTCCCGCTTTGTCAGGTATACTACGAAGAATGGCATGGATCGGTAGGAAATACCATTCCGGCACAATATGAGGCGGGGTGGGCATCGGATTAGCAGGTATATAATTGTCGGGATGCCCCAAAACATTAGGAGCATAAAAAATCCAAATGGAAAAAAAGATAGCAAAAGCTACCCAACCTACTAGATCCTTTACATAAAAATAAGGGTAAAAAGAAATTTTATCCATCTCTGAATGTACACCCAATGGATTATTGGATCCATATTGATGCAATGCGGCCAGATGAAGAAGACTGGCGCCTACTAAAATAAAGGGGAGTAAATGATGAAGACTAAAAAAACGATTTAAGGTGGCATTGTCCACGGAGAAACCGCCCCAAAGCCAAGTCACTATGGTATCCCCTACTACAGGTATGGCGCTAGCTAAGCTTGTAATTACTGTAGCTCCCCAAAAGCTCATCTGACCCCAAGGTAGTACGTATCCTGTAAAAGCTGTCACAATCATTAATAGGAAGATTACAACTCCGAGACACCAAACAAATTCCCTAGGACTGCTATAACTCGCATGATATAGACCGCGAAAAATATGAAGGTAAACCACAATGAGAAACATACTTGCCCCATTAGCATGCATATAACGGAGCAACCAACCCCCTTCAACATCTCTCATAATGTGTTCTACGCTGTTGAAAGCTAGATCCACATGAGGTGTGTAATGCATAGCTAAAAAAACGCCAGTCACTATCTGAATGACTAAACAAATACCTGCTAACGGACCGAACCCCCACCAATAACTAAGATTGCTCGGGGTTGGATAATCTATCAAATGTTGATTTAGTGTGGAGTATATAGGTTGTTTAAGAAGAGAGAATCGTTGGTTCCTTATAGTCATTTTTATTTCCTTATGGTTACAATTCTAGTTCCCTCACCCTTTTAGCGGGGTATATTTGGAAAGCGGTTAAAGTAACTCTCTCCAACCTTTTCTATCTATCCTTGGTTTTTCCAATGAAAAAATGGATTTTGTAATGGGCCTTTGATCAAGGGGGACTAGTACAGGGGATTCTCTTAGCAAATGCGAATAGGAATATTGATTAGTTTAGTTGTACTAAACGCGATCATAGGGGAGCGGTATTGCAAGCTCCAATGCGGGCGAAAGGCGGCGCGACTTCTAGTCATGAAGTCACACTGAGGCGTCGACAAAAGCCATATTACTATAACTATAGTAAATATGACTGAGCTATTCAATATCCTTATTCGTATTACGCCAATTCGATGGCAGATAATTTTGGAACATTCTCAGAGGATGAAGGGCATCCTTATAAAGATGCAACTCATCCTCTTTGATGGTCTTGATAAGGAACGTTGTATTGCTACTCACCTGTTTGTAGTCAGAATATTGCAGCGCCAAGGTCTCAATGCAATTTGAGGCTCGAGAGACCAGTAGGTTTATATCCCTCTAGAATGCCTTATAAGCCCTTCTATCTATCCCTCTCTTGCTAGTAGCTCTCTTCTTTCCTAGTAGCTAGCTGGTTTGGGAAGCTAGGAAAGAAAAGAATAGATTGGATCTTTCTTCTTTACTTTGGGAGTAATATGTAACTAAAGCGTCCTTCCTGTACTTGGAGTGTACTAAGGACTCACCTCTTCTTGTTTGCATCAACTCGAAATGCGACTTGCCTTTAGGTTTCTAAAAGATAAGATAGATTAGAATGTAGCTGTCTTATTATTTGTAGTCGGAGAGCGGGCAAAGGGGGGCTTGAAGATACCAGCCGAGCTACTTGTTCTAAAATATCTATTGTATGCATAGACTAGTAGCAGAATACCCTTCATAGCCCGAAAACTCTTAAGGCAGCTTGCTTACTATCCTATTGAGGGTCTTACTACCTAACTAATAGAATTGTATTTCCTGAGGGAAGTAGTCCGAGTAGCTAGGTAGCTAGTTAGTTAGTTGTTGGCATTCGGCAGCTAGTGGCTAGGTTGTTAGAGAGCGGACGATAGCTTTCTCATCCTTTGTTCTCTCGCGTCCGTTCCTATTTGAGTTGCTAGTGAGTTCTCTCTTGCTGGCTTTCTAGTTCTTCCAAGGCTTCGTCAAGGTTATAGAAGACGCAGACGAGCATCTTGTGTCTTATCATCTTTCATCTTCTCCTATAGGGCTAGAGCTTCCCTTCCTTCCTGTGCGGGTAGTTCTCTAAGGCCAGTGAAAGCAGTCTGCTATAGGTAGTTACTACTTATCCTATGCTTATCTGCTTGTAGCTCTTAGTTGTAATTCATTTTATTTGAATCCTTACTACACGAAGGAGGAATCTAAGAGCAAGAGGGCTAACTACTATCCTGGTCTCCTATAAAGGCTTTGTTCCGTTAGGTCTTCTTGCCATATCTAAAAAGAGAGGGAGAAGGAACTAGCATAGAGGAGTTGGATCCAGGCTAAGAACTAAGGCTAGTTTTATGCTTAACACATTCAAATCGTAGAACTACCACTCATAAGGACAGTGAGGTTTTGATCCCTATTAATAGCTTTTAGTGATCCAGTAGATGGAAAGCTAGCAGCAGTCTCAACTAGAGCAGTTAGAACTCTTACCCAAACATGCGTCCCAACGAATACCAACAAGTGGAGTTAATGCTTTCTTTCAGAACCTCGGAACTGAAATAACCAACCTAGTCCCTTAGCTACTTCGCTGAGGTTTTTCTATCTGTGCGGCCTTCTTCTCCTTAGCAGCTAGGAAGGAAAGAGCGAACTGCGGATATACCGCTTGCCCTTGACGCTGCAGTTCCCGCTGCATAGCTTCCTAATAGGAATGCCAAATACAAAGAACTACCTAGCTACTAGAAAGGGAAAGGCCTTCCTGACGAAAGGAAAGAACAAAGAAGAAAGCGGGGAGGACTTACTCAACTAAGAGGGAATCCAGGAAATGAGGCTACAGACTAAACCTAAGAGAGAGACTTGCTATCCTGCATGCCCTTAGCTACAGGAACAAGTAGACTGGGAAAGGGCTAAGTCTTCCTGGCAATCGAATAGGAAGGGAGAAAGGAAAGGTAAACCTTCCGTCCAATGCAAAATAAGCGCATTTAAGCCGCGTTAATCACTCCTGAGGTAAATCATCCTCGAGTGTATGTTACAACGGTTTAAAGCATCCTCATTTTCTCTTACAAACGAAGTTAACAATGACTCCCCGTGGGAGACTCATTCACTACTCTTGGTTGTACCGTTAACAAGACTTGAAATAAGCGGTAGTTAATTTATTTATTTACCATGTGACTTATATTGACTTTAGGTTCTCGTGTAAAGAAGCAATTTCATTATTTACCAGGATTGATAGAATATCTTTGTAATGTATATTGATAGAATATCTTATGCTTTCTTGAAAGTACAGAAAAAGCGGTATAACCAAGAGAGTTTCATTCTTTATATCACTAATATGTCAATCCGTTATTGAATCAACGAATAGGGGTACAACAGTCAATGACTATGAATGTAAAGAATAAGTGGGGGTAACGATAGCCTTGGCTAGCAGTCAAGTGGATTTCACGGCACAACCAAGAGAGTTGAATGTCTATTACTGTCTCTGAAGTGATAGAAAGTCTTTCAACACGGTACAACCAGTAAAGAGAAAAATGGTTTACGGGCTGCAGGAAGTCTCTCTCACGCCGTGCTATTGCTCCTGATGTGGTAGTGGACCTGCTTTGTCCTTCAATAAAAAAGAAGGGCTTCCGTTTATGGTTGGGATCAATTACCGTTGGAGGTGACTCTAGTGACGAATTGATCTGTACGCTCAATCGCTGCCGCTGTATTCTTCAGAGTTGTGAAAGTGGGTTGTTCAAAGGGGATCTACAAGCTGTATGAGTTCAGAATCCAGCGAACCCGTTATGGGTCCCGGGGTATATGTTGGTACAGGGGGATAGTCATCCCAGGAAGGAAGCGGTGGGATCAATGCAGGATCAGGCTCAGGGGGCTTCGAGTATTGGACGTAATAGTCAAACTTCCCTGAGTGTTCACCTAAGAGGCCGGTCTCCTGCTTCATATCTTTCTTTTAGCATCTGTTGGCTGGACTTCTTCTTCTTCTTTTTGCTTTTGGGGAGATCATCACTCTCATCTTGGTAGGGTAGTATGGCGTCCCGTCGAGCTTATAGGCTATGATGGGGAACGCACTTTCTGTTGCAGGTACAAGGACTCCTTTTTCGAAGAGCGGTGTGAGAGCGGCTTTGGTGAAGACATCTTGATAGATCGGAGTCCCATCGAGATGATATGCAATGATAGGGAAGTCGCGTGGATAAGCAGCGAACAGCAATCCCTTTTCGATCTTGGGAAGCACATCTGCAAAGGAAGAAAGAAATGAAGAGGAAGTAGATTACAGCTACCCTAGCTCGACTCCTCCCCGAGGAAGAAGAGCAGGTTCCGAAGAAGCAACATCAACCGACCGGTCCGAGTTGACACATATGATGAGGGAGTTAGAGCAGCTCAAAGGACAAATGAAGATGATGGTGCAACTAATGACAGCTATGGTATCCTCCAGGGGAATAGAGCCCACCAAACTCCTCCCTCAAGTCCAGCAGCACAAAGAAGAAATGGACAAGCAGGTCAAAAAGAAGAGGGAATTCGATCCCCTCCCAATTCTGCCATCTCGTCTACTTCCAGAATTGATTGCATAAAAACTGGTCACTCCCATGCCTCCTAAACCGGTGAATCCTCAGGCTCCGGAATTCCTTCTAGATGCAAGATGTGAATATCATATGGGAGGTATAGGTCATTGGACCTATGATTGCTACCATCATAGGCATCGGATCCAAGATCTTCTGGACCATCAGTTGTTGAGTTTCTATTGGCGAGGGAGGAATGCGTATTACGCTTTGAAGAATCCATGCCCTTCATTGCAGGATGAATCAGAGAGTAGTAGTCTATGCAAGAAGAGAAAGACGTCCCAGATACAACCACCCATCTCACTCAAAGATAGGCTCGTTTGGCCTAAGGTGAAAGACGAGGATTGCACAGAGATTAACATGATATGCCCTCCGATCCGGCCTCAACACAGGAATTGCCCTGATCTGCACAACGTTATCTCCCAGATCGTTCAGAATGCACCAAATAGGCCTACGGTGGTTTCCTACCAAGGATCGGCCCCTCGATCCACCTACCTAGTACCAGTTCCATCACAACCACAACCGCTGCCCCTTGTCATCACCATTCCAAGCGCATCATTGACCGCACCAAAGGTTCCGCAAACCCTAACACTCAGACCCATCCCAAAACCGATTGTTATCACCTATCCACCCTCGAAGGGACCCATCACTATCAGCCTCCCGAAATTGGAACCTTACACGGGAAATCATGCTGTGCCTTGGAATTACGGCATCGAGGCTACTACCGGGAAAAGATCGAGCCTGAGGTACTTCTGAATGCCTTCAATTCGCTTGAGAAGCCGTCTCTTCTTCGTAAGTTCTCCCCAGACAAGACTCCTTGAAGGAGGCCAGAGTACTCTGCAGAGATTGATCCTGTTGTTCCCAGACCCGCCTGACTAAATTGCCGAAGTCTTCATGAGAGAACCAGGCAGCTTCCATTCTAAAAGGTCTTCGATTGGCAGGGAACTGCTTGAATAAAGGCTGTTCCACCCAACCCTCATCCAGTTTTTTTGAAAGGAGTAAAGTAAGGCTTTCTTCAACATCTGTACTGGATCTAACCCTTTATTTTGCTTGACTTTAGTTTTCAATAAGGCGCCCTACCCTATCGCTTTATGATAGACCACCTTACTCAAACTCAAATAGGGGGCATCTCGGGCATTGAGAGCAAGGAGACTGGAAAGGGCTGAGGTAAGGGATCGTGAGCCATAAGCAGCAAGCACAGTATTCCAGTAAAGGCCTTACTAATATAAAGGAGGAAAGGATTTTGATCAAGCTCACATTACTATGTTAGGGGATAAAAGCGATTCAATCCCCGGGAGCTCTTTTTCCCTAAAGCGAACGGTCTACTCAAGCTCAAGAAAGCTATTGTATTGTAGTTACGGTACTCAATCAAGCCAGCCGTTCAATCAAGCCGATCGATAAAAGCACTTCTATTTCTGTGCTCTCCTTCGAATCTTTAATGAGCCAAGCTTCCTCACGCTTCACGTAAGCCCCCTTGTCCTCTCTCCTTACCTTATTCGATTTCGATTAGGGCGCTCCTTAAGGACCCTCAGCTTCGCGTGAGCTAAGCTAGCTGCTTTCCTTTCCTTAATAGTCGATAGTCGAGCTCGCTTCCTTTCCTGACTCATATTAGTACAGTATACCGGTGTCCCCGGCCCGATCTTTCTTTCTGTCTTAAGAGGGAACGGGAGTTAAGAGTCCTTGAAGAGTTAGATTCCCTTAAGTACCGCCTGACCCTAGACGCACTTAAGTAAGTTAAGCTCAGAACTTGCCCATTTCTTCATCTAACCGTAAGCGATTGCATTCCTTCCGCACTGGGGAGAGGAGAGGGCAGAGAAGAAGACGTCCTTCGCGCAACTTTCTTAAAACTCGAAAGAAGGGTAAAGCCAATTATTACACTAACAAAGAAAAGCAAGGCCCGAATCCGGAAGGAAGAAAACTCGAAGACAGAAAACGAGAGGGAAGGCCCCTTTATAAGCAGGTCGGGTTTAGGACTCCTTTAGGCCTTTGCTTTGAAAGCAAGTCTTCAATCCGATAAGAAGTAGGAAAAAAGGGAGCAAGCCTCGGGTATTTGACTGATGCATAGCAATAGATAGTAGGATAACTACCAATATGAAGATCAACCATATAGCGGATCTAATAATTATATAAGGTCGTCCCTCTTACCAGTCTGCCTTCTTTCTTCGGTTTGAGAGCAGGAGAGAGAACAGATGGTTTGTTAATCTAAGAAGCTAAAAGCCTTTCTTCTTAGAAAAAGAAGCGGTAAGCCACGAAGATGCAGGAGCAAAAGGAGGCGAAGGGACCATTATCCTTTCCTAGTCAGTAAGTAAAGCTCTTCCATTAAGACCCCGCTTGAGGAAGCAACCAAGCTTTCTCCTCTAGTCTCTTGCCTCGTCAGCAAGCTCTTCCATTCTCTTCTCCTTGCCTAGTCCGAAAGCCGTAGCCATCTCAGACTTTTCTTTTGTCGAGTGAAGTCCTGGAGTTACTGCCTTCCTCCTTTTGCTTTTGTCGACCTGAAGCTGCAGTGAAGGAGGGAATGGATTAGATTACTGAGGAATGAAATAGCTCGACTGGAAAGGAGAGGAAGGAGCATAAAAGAGTATCTGAGGAAGTAGTTTAAGTCTCAGGATCTTTTCTTTCAAGAGAAGGAGCAAGTACAGGGCTAGGTCCCAGCATAACGGGAGGCGAAGGAGACCTTGATAAAGAGAAATCCGTTTGGTTCCCTTGATTAGGGCTAGTCATAGAAGGGGCTTGAATCGCTATCTTAGGAAGAAATCCAACTAGGAAATGAGATATGGTCCCGGTCTTCTTCCCCCTTAGAAAGGAACTCTTCGCCTCATACGGTTCGAGATCGAGAAAAAGGGATTCTAAGTCTATGTATAGAAATGTCAAATAGGTAAAATAGGCATTCTCGGGGAATGCTTACCGACTTCATCTCGCTTAATTGAATCTCCGGGAAGGGATCATTGGAAAGCGTTAGTGGTTGGCTAGACAGAGATTTGCGAAAGCTCAAGCTCGGGAGAGGAATAGAAAGAAGGTAGCTTGCAAGGGCATGGAAGGCGACTGTTGCGACCGCGCCCCGTATTCACCGTGATCCGTAGCCCAACCGGCGACTGGGGCTATCGTCCAGACAAAGGATGAGGGTTGAGTCTCGTGTTTAGCTCTTTTGAAGTGAGGAGAACTGGTACCATTGTCCGCTGCTCAACGCTAAATGAGAGCTTGTGGCTCGTTTCCTTACTTTTTTCTGGATGAGGATTCAATCAATCTCTGATGGTAGTGAGCTTCTAGTCGCTGCTTCCTGACTCGTCCCGTCTTGCTCACTCCCGAACTACCGTCCTCATCCTTAGAAAGGGTTTTGTCCATCCTTTTCTTTTGAAGATTTTACTTTGCTTTGAGAAGATAGCTTTCCTTACTTAGAAACTAAACGAAGAGGACTAATTACTTACTTGCCGAGCTTACCGAGTAAGGAGCACACCGAGCAAGAGAGATAGACAGTTAGTGTGTGATAGACGGGAGCCCGGTTCTGCGGAAGCCCCCTGGTTTGAAGCCCGGAAGCACTGAGCAACCGAGCTAGGTTCCCAAGGGGAAGGCTTTAGACAGTTAGACAGAAAGTTTGTCAGGGGCGGTAGTGCCACTGAGCGACGGAAGCAAACAAAGAAAGAATCAAGCTAGGGAACACTCCAGATTTAGGCCTCCTTAAGGGCTTCTAAGGCTTAGTAAGTAGGCAGGTTCAACCCTTTCCAGTATGGTCAAACCACCTCATCTTTCAGAGAAAGGAGCTAACTCGTCTTGCTTGAAAGAAGACATGCCTCGACTTGCCCCATTGATTGAGGGACAAAGGTTAGTTTGCATCTCGCTGTTAGCGTTCTGATCGATTGCCTCACTTACTAGCAGGCAGTCTTGAATCAATTCCTATCCTCGATAGTTGAACCAACTCTCACTTCAACTGAATAGTCAGGCCCAGTTCGAGATTGAATCATTTCCTGTGATTCAAAAGAAGGAAGCAGACCAAAGCCCTCGCATAGTGAAAGTTGCCCAAATGTGGACGTACCCAGGATTCCATTCCCAAGAAGGCCGAATAGACTGAGATTAGTCCTTCTCCCCTGCCAAGGGTTAAAAGGCGGAGAACCATTAGGAATTTCATTCCCCTCCGACGCCTAGAAGACAAAGAACGGGGAAAGTCAAGCCTTACTTCCGATTCCTTCCATCAATTCCTTCCCAGAAGAGGACGCTGTGAACAAAATGGGATTGATAGCATAGAAGGAGCTGCAATTGAATCAAATAGGTTCTTTGCAAGTGAAGAAGAAAGAATAAGTTGTGATAGAATCAGCTGTTACAGAATAGGCAGCTATAGAATCAGCTCGGTCCTTTCTTCCTAGATGCTTTGAATAGCTATCCGATGATCCTGTAACTACCGCTGCCGATGCCGAAGTGCTTCCTTCATCGTCTCAAGTAGGGGATTAGGCCCTCGAAGACACTGGAAATCCCCAGAGTCTGTCTTCGAATCAGGAAGTACCAGCAGATAATGAAGTAGGTCTGGTCACTCGAGCAGAATTTATGGCCATGTTAGATAGAAATCACCAGGCCGTAAATGAGTACTTCGATAAACAGATTCAAGAAATGACCGATAGATATAAACGAGAAACTGAACGAATATAGGAGGAGGCGTGACTGTGAAACCATACTTTGGTACAGTTAACAAGGTTGGTACCTATGTTAGCGAAAGGACACATCGAGAGGCTGATAGAGTTCTCTTAGATATAAACCAGTCCTTGTCAGCTACAGTGGCACCGATGGCCAAACAAGTGGCCAGAGAAGTAATAGTCACCCTTGAGCCCATAGTTGCTAAGCACAATGAGACTAACCAAGCCTTGGTTGGCGAGATCCAAAGAGTAGCCTCGAATGCAGGCCAGAGATCTGACTTAGAAAGGAATCGAATGACCCTTAGCACTAGGGCACCCCCACAGGACCCTAGGTACCTCTAGCTAATGAATTCCCAAGCCTTAGGGAGAAGGAAATCCTCTTTCGGACTTGCTCTGTTCAGATCCCTGTAATCGACACACATTCTTACTTTCCCGTCTTTCTTTGGGACTGGGACGGGTCAACCATGTTGGATAAGAGACCACTTTGAAGAAACCTGCTTCCCACTATTTCATGACTTTGTTCCTTACTTGTAGGGCCCATGTGGGCTTGAGCTTTCTTCACTTCTGCTTGACCGGCTTGCAACCGGGGATATAATGCTCTACTCTTTCTGTGTCTAGTCCTTGCATATCTTGGTAAGACCACGCTAAGATGTCTTGATACTCTCTGAGAAGATTGGTGATAGCTTTGCCCTGTTCTGAAGATAACTCTGCGCCGATTTTCACTTCCCTAGGGGTCTCATCTGTCCCAATATTCACTGCCCTGGCCTGCTCTATGTTGGGCGTGGGGGTGGTTCTCATGCCTTTCAACCCAACGGGTGTTACCAAAAGTTGCCTTTTTTGTTAGGCGTTACCCTTCGCTCCTGCTTGGGAGAGGGATGACCTCCCAGTCTCCAACCCTTTTACTTGCTTATCTCTATCTATCTGGGCGGAAAAACAAGAAATAAGAGATAGAATCTATTCTTACCTGTACTAGATGAAAACAAATCGGGTTATACCGTTAACAAGACTTGAAATACAAGTATCCACTAGCATCACTGAGCCCACGTGTTAAGAGATCGGCTTTCCTCTTTGCAGACCTCTTTTTTTCATGAAATACAAATGCACGGTCATGATATTTAGGTCTTACAACCGGGAGTTTCTCTCTCTGGCTAACTCAAGAATACCCAAAATCTTTGACTCTCTGATCGGAAGAAAGCGAAGGTCTCCCAGGAAACTTCTTTGCACATGGAACCGCAAGGTGACGAAGTTAGCCAGAACTTTCTGACAAGTCAACTATCAATGTCGCTTTTATGCATTACAATAGATCTCTGCGCGTGGACGAAGATATCTATCCAAAGAACTTGCTTACGGCAGTAAATGATGCGATTGAAGCGGCACTTGTATCTGTCAAAGGTTGCCCCTTCTATTCATCAATTAGACCGCTTTTGAGTGAACGGTACAACCAAGAGAGTTTCATTCTTTCTATCATACTACTTAATACGTGCTTTGAATCATCTGAAAGAAAGTGAGTGGACTACTGGTGTGGGGCATGAACGGTATTTCAAGTAGTTAACGGTTGGAAGTCAATCCGTGACGTGGAAGTTGTTATTTTCTTGGATTTCGCTTTCTCACAAGATTGCTAGCTTGCCTTCTTTCCGCGAGTCTTTCCCCTTTACTTCGTAACCTTATACATACCTATACCTTGTAACCCAGGTTACGCTCTTCCCCAGTGCCTTCTATTTAGATTCTTTATTCAAGGCGAGAACTCTTTTCTTTCTTCGCCCCATAACCTTTAGTTTGTAAGACCAATTCAGATGCATAAAACCGTGTCTTTCATAACCTTGTGTGCGAAAGGGCTTGCCCATCAAAAGAAGGCCATTTAAAGCCCTTGAAAACGTACTTTTGACTTTGGACAGCCAAGTCGTCAACGTAGCACTCAACTGTTGAATGTTGTATGTCCTGAAATATCTTCATCATCGCCCTTTGATAAGAGTAGCACCAGCATTCTTTAGACCAAAAGGCATGACAGTGTTGCAGTAGATTCCGAAAGTAGTTCGGAAGGATTTGGGTACATCTTGATCTGATTGTATCCAGAAAAGCCATCCATGAATGACATTCTTTCATATCCTCCGGTATAGGGAGTGGGAAGTCATCTTTAGGGTAAGCATCGTTCAAGTCACGATAATCGATGTCAACCCTGATTTTTCCGTTCGGGTGACGGGAACAATGTTGGCGAGCCATTGTGGGTCTTGTTCCTCACGAAGCTACATCTTTAAGCTTTTCTTTTGGACCTCTCTCTCGATCGTGTCCTTTCTCCACCATTTCCATATAACGAAACTATGGGACGAGTAAGCTTACTCCCTGGCCTCTCATGTCCAGTTGACCAGTTTGAATAAAAAAAACGGGGTAGCCAGGAAGAGCAAGAGTACCGCCCGTGAAGTATTATATAAGGCGAATCGAGTTTAAAGACGAACTTTAACAAAGTTTCAATTGGATTTGAATCAAACTAAGGGCTCTTGATCTCGATCTTGGCGTTGGTCGAGTTACTCCCAAGAAGCCAGCTTTTGCTTGCCCCATCTGATTCCGAAACAAAGGTATCCACTTTTGTCGTACCTCATGTCGGAGCCAGCTCAGCGAATGAAGCGGAGGAAGCCGAAGGCGGGTAAGATGGAGAGCGGGCTGAAGCCGTAGCCAAGTGAGCACTTAAGCTAAGAGTCGAAAGCTATGATAAGAAAAGATTCGACTGACGAGCCACTGGGAACTTACTCTTGTTCCTTGTCACAGCCACATTTCTCGGTTTGGGCCAGTCCATTGTTAAAGGAATCCACTGCTAACGGAAGAGGCAGTTTGCCCCGCGGAAGCGGAATCCGTTTCAGAGCTAGCATCCGGTTTTGAATGACCATTCCAATCTTGTCCAGACTTCACTTCATGAAAGATTCAAATCACCCGCCTTCCCGTATTTATTCCCCCATGCCATCTCTTTTCCGCTGAACTGGTATTGGTGATTGGTCTTTCCTGGTGAATGAGTGTGAATCTCATTAGCTAAAGAAGAATTTGCTATGCTGCTTTCTTTCATCATATGTAATAGACCCCGACTAAGTTCTTCCATTAGCCAAGCCAATAGTAGTCTTGGACTTTTCTAGTCTATATCCCCCGCATATCTACATCTACTCTAAATAGCGCATCTACTCTCTTCGGTCTAGGCTACAATATACGGTAAGGCTCGCAAGGGCTATTGGTCAAGCGCCCTTCTCTATCTCCTGCTGATGCGGAGGTTAGCAGCTCTGCCCTTTCCTGGAATCACTCTCTATGGGCTAAAGGCGTGTTCAAGCTCTCTTCTAGATGGAAGCTGAAAGAGTCTCTCAAATAGACTGGATTTTCGACCAGAATTTAACTTTCTTTAGATCGCAAGTCAGTCTCTTAGAGTCCTTTCCTTAGTAGCAGGATCCTATCATAGGCGCACTCTAGTTCAGGAGTGAAGGCAGGCTACTCTGACAACAGGCGCATAGGAGCTATAACTCACCGGCCGGATAAGAGAGCACCCACTAGGCATAGCGGAGAGCTACCTGACAGGGAACTCAATCGCTAGAGGAGCTATGCTCCCCTTGCACTAAAGCGAAGCAGCTATGTGTGCCAATCGTACTAAAGCCATTACGTATATGAGGTCGGGATGAAGCCAAAAAACAAAGAGTTCGGTGAGCGTTCCTGCACGATACGGCTGGCCCAGTAAACTGCTTCAAAACTCCAGAAGGGCGCTGCTAGACCGGCTACGTTGCGTGAGTGGTCTCTCAACCGGATTTTCCTCTAATTTCCTCCATTTTTCTAGTTCCGTTCCGTCAAGCAAAATGCATAAACACGATGAATTTCCTTCTACTACTACTACATCGGCCCTTGTCGAGCTTGAAGCTTTCTATCTCATATAGCGTAAATGAAATTGAAATGAAAGAAAGAATAAATATATATATAAATATAAATACTGCAACACGTTTTCTGCCCTAGAGAGCAGCATTAAACCAACAGCAAACTTGCAACCTTTACTGTATAGAAACAGCAAACTCCGGCTGTGACTAAGTCTCATTCCGTTCCGTCAGCAACTTCTCCTCCGATTGCTTGTTCTTTGAGCCGTATCTTGCTGGTAGACCGATGATCGAGACATGGGATGTCTTGAAGAAGGAACAAAGGAATCCACGTGTAACAGACTAGCAGCCTAATCTTAATAAATAAAGGCAAAAACGTCCCGCACAGGAAGGAGAGACGTATGGCTATCTATTCTCTTTCCACGAGTGACTTGCTACTATTACTACTATTTGCCTACTGCTACTATTACTTACTGCTAGATGCTATCTTTCTTCTCAGCTTCCTTTCTAGTGACTTTCTTCTTCTGGAGGTGACTGACACTCAACCTTATTCATTACTTGTTCCGTCCTCACTTGCTTCAAAGATAAAATTAAAAAATAAAATCTCAAAACCGAAGGAGGTGGGATGAAAGCAGCGGGCGTTAGCAGACCGAGCGGGCAATTCGTTCACAAACTGCGGCAGCCAGAGAAGCAACCCATTAGCTAGAGGAGCTTAAGTCGCTCTTCCAGTTCCATTAAGATTAGCTATTCATCCGTTCGGGTGGAATCAGGCATAAACAAAGTCCAAGAAGACCGAGGGGGAGAAGGTAGCGCACTAATTCTATCCTCCTTTCCTGCTACTAGGGAAGCGCGTGCTACTACTTTTGCACCTACTTATCCTATTAGAGTTGAATGCACTCCTACGCCTGTGTAGGTGAAGCAAGGAACTATCATGTCTAACCTGCTCGAGATGGTTCGTTCATGTCATTTCTTCTCCGAGCAGTGCTTCCATTCATGGATTCTCGGTCCTGTACCCGTGAGGGGATAAGACTGGACTATGAACTTCTACTTGTATCTCTCAGCAAGAACTCAATATAATGAAATCTCGTAGGTAGACTCATGTGCGCCCTATCTGAGTCCGGGTCAATCGTACCGCATTCCTTGACAGGAACCCACCTTCTCAACCGAAAATCGTGACTTACATACCCCGCTCCATAGCCCTTGTTTACGGCTAATCACTGTTCTCTCGCACTATCTTTCGCTTATCAATTCTTGGTTGAGCTGACAACTGCTTTCATTCAGGAAAGAGCATTCTCGAGAAAGGGGCTGGTCTTGTCTCAGCTGTTAAAGGGAAAGCACTTTGGATCTCCCCTCGATCGATCCTGGTGAGAGAAAGGGTTGTTTACCCAGAATCCATAGAAGAGGAACGGGCATAGGTTATAGTTGTTCCTTTTCCAAAGTCTGAAGCGGGCCGGGGCAAATAAAATAAGTAAGAAGGAATAGGGATCCTCCGCTGTTTCATCCGCTAGATCGTCCGCTGAATCAACTGTTTCATCATAATCCCCATCCTCATACCCCCTCCGCATAGGCAGACGCCTAACCAACAGATCCCTTTCTCTCGAACCAATAGCTCTGGTTTCTCCCGAAACAACAGAGCTTCTTTCCCGAGCACCTTAATCCGCCGAAGTAGAAGTCTCAGCTGAACCTTCCAGTTTTTCCCGAACCAACGGATTCTGTTAAGATACAGACGAAGCATCCAAAGAAGCGTGATAGAGATCCGGTCCGCAGCTGACTTAGTCAAGGCGCCGGGAGATCTGGGGTCGTGGTGTAAGGGAGAACCGCTTGATGCAGTCTAAGGGTCGGAATGCTAAAGCGAAGGCGCTCACCAGGTCGGGGAAGGAGTCTGCCCGGTTGGACTGACTCGCAGACTCGCTCCCAAGAAGAGAGCCTATGGAGGGCCACGCCTTGTAGAGGTCATGCCTACTATAGCGAGCGGGTAGAGGGGGAAAAAGAAGAGAGTCTCCTGTCATCGGTACAAAAGAACTGAATACATTGCGGGTCGAAGCGGACAGCATAGAATCGTCTGCTTACATCAAATCGTCTCTTTGTTTGATTTAGTGAATGAGTGCAGCCCACGAGAATCTCTTCTCTTCCTTAACAAGTTTTGGGTAAAGACCCACGAGTAAGCGAGTAAACTACCTTACCCGGTTAGATAAAGAAATATAAGAATAGAATGGATGAGGTAGTTTTGTTATTGGCAGTGGGATGGGGCAACTTTTAGGACTGCCAATTAACTTTTCCTTAACTCACTTGCAGTTCTTGAAGGCCTCCTAAACCATCTAGTCTTAGCAGCTAGTAGTCCCAAGGCCTTACTCTATTCCGTAGATCGCAGGAGATGGTCCCTTAGATATGCCTTGCCTGCATTAAGATTTGAAACTTGTCGTACCGGAGCGCTTTCTCCCCTTCCGTCAGTCTGATCTACTTATCAGGATGGATCCATATTAAATTTCCTTTGCATAAGTGGTAGGCTCTTTGCCCACATAAGGAGTTTGGGTCGGCATTCAATAACCGAACGAATGTCATGTCCCGAGGCCTCAGCCGAGTTCCTTCTAATCTTGGGAAAAGAGAGTTCGGGCTTCCTTCGGTCGCCTCGCCCGCCCCTACCTCTCGGCAACCTTTGACTTCCTAATTCCTCTACACTAAGAGGACCACCTATCTACGAAGAATACCGACATCAAGGATCAAGGCCGGGAAGAAGCAAGGCTAAGCAGCCAGGCAGCGAAGGAAGAAAGCTAAACGCAGAGAGCAGAGCTAAGGGTGTGAATGATCAACATACATCTAAGTAACCCGATAGTTCTCGTGCCATAGTTAATGGGTAGACTACGGCTCGTAGGTGAGACCAAGAGTGCCCAGTTGTGAACAGCCGCCCCGATCAGTACGCCGTGACTAGCAGCGGGTTATCGGAGGCGTGTACTCTGGTCAAGCGCTGACTTAGTAGTGGACAGGAATGGGGGGGCGCGCTATCACGTATGTCTCCCCTTGCCTTGAGGAAGATCTGCGAACCGCGATCGAGGGATTTCTTCTTTCCTCGGCTTTCCTCACTTTATCACACTCGACGAAACGGAGAGCAAAAAAACCTTTACTTTAGCAAACTAAGAGACAAGCAAGGACGGGAAGCTACTCGCCCTCGGTCAGTAGAACCGGGAAGCCGCTTCTCTTACTATATTAGTCTTAGTAGGGCACACTACTCTAGGAACAATAGCCAGCCGACTAGTCTCTTACACAATCCTTTGTGGACTCGCACGCCCCTCTTCTTTCTTTTCTAGTGTACCTCGGGTTTCTTCTTAATTAATGGGTGGAAAAAGATCGCGTGAGAGTAGAACTACGGCTCGACTTGATGTCCAAACAAAAAGGCTACGTAGTGCAGCTTGGGGGAAGCCCTGGTCCAGTAAAGTTAGGGGCAGTCGTCCAGTAGCGGAGGATAGTTGATCGATTAGCCTACGCTACAAGCAGCACGTTGTTCCTACCCCGGGGAGGAAAATCTTTAGTAGTTTTCAATTAAGATATTTATTTCTTTTGCCGCTCCTAAGAGAAAGATACCGTTAAAACTCAAACTACAGCAGGAGGTTTAAGAATTCCTTCTTCTAGAGCTGCTTTAAAAGGGATCACCCTTAACTAAGTAGCTTTCACGCTCCCCAGCCTTCTGACCTGCTCCATTTCATATTTCATAATGAGAATAAGCAGACTAACTTACGGGGCAACAACAACAAATGGACAGGTTGACATCCACGAGTCTCTATTTTATGGATAGGGGTTACTCTTGGAAGATCTTTTTTACAGGAGGAAGAAGCTCATTCACTTGACGACATACGATTCAGTTCATCTCTCGCTCGACGGATAGAACTAACCCGCTTCGCTCCCAGATCGCTTCGTGAGCTTGTCTCGCCACTCGCTTCGCTCGACGATAAAGACCAGTGTCACAATGGAACCCTTCGACCGAGATGAAGCTCTCGCGCCTCAAAGACCAGCGCTATCGCATCCACGCTAACTATGCACTGCAACCCGGAGCAGCTATCTTGACTTGAGCTAAGAAGCTTTCTTCTGCCCAAGACCAACAAAATAAATTCGCCTGTCGCTTTCATAGGCGAGGCTTTATGGAAAGGACCAACGAAGATCTTGGAGGAGAAGGAGGAGGAGTAGCAAAGGGAGCCCTGAGAAAGCCCTCGATGCGAGTGTCGCATCATCAAGTGATTGGTCTCCTTCAATGCCAGGAAGCCCCGGTGCTAAGCCGCAATAAGGATTCTAAGCCGCGAGCGAAAAAGGTGCTAAGATCCGTTCCTAATGAGCCGAGTGAAGACGCCTTCCGGCCCTATCTGCTTTCGAATCGGGATTTTATTCAGTGACTCGCACAATGATTTCAAACGAAACACCTCTTGCAGTTTAGGAAATTGCCTTCCAAACGAGTTGAATGAGATAGGTTTTTCACAGGTGAAGGTTAGTCCCGGGTTCAGGGAAGTTTGGAAGATGGGAAGGAAAGCTTTATGGGAGAAAGAATCGAAAGTCGGGCCGGGAGCCTGAACTAAATAAAAGGGGTGTCCGAAAGAAAACACCGACATATAGTTGAAATGGGTGTCCACTTTGACCAAGAATTTAGGGAAGTATCTTGGGGTCCCTTATCCCCGTTGAATATCGAATTCTATTCGACCTATCCACGGATTCAATCCAGCCGTACCCCCCTTCCAGTACGACTAACTTGGAACGGATTAAGTGAAGGGGTGTTCCATACTGCTTGCTCTATCAGAGTCTGTTTAGATTAATGCCCCTTCAAAAATCTGCCCCCCCAACAAAAAAAAGCTATTCCTGCGGATCCTTTGAGCGATTATTTTTGGTTCCGACTCTCTTTTCTAAGTGTGTTTCCTCCTCAACCAGGGAAAAGACGCACAGAAAACAGAGAAGAAGGTCTATGCCGGAAATCCATTTTTCCAGACAAGCCAGTTCCGGCATAAATCCGAGAAAATAGAAAAGAGAACTAAAAAAGATGGGCACTAAGGCGTGCTTTCTTTTGGGGAGCCTATCCCAGAAAAAAAGGAATCCAAAAAGCGCCCACAGGTGCAATGCAAGGAAGATAAAGATTCCATAGGGAATCCCCCCTAAAGTTTTTAGTTTTGTAGGGGAAATGAAGATACCGAAATAAACACTTATACCTATATAGAGACAAAAACAAAAGCCTAATTCAAATGGAGTGCGCCTCTTAAAGCATAAATAGATAATGCAGGCGCCCGACAACAGGATTGCTAATTCAAAAGGGGATTTAAAATACAATGTATTATAAGTGATTAATCCATTACAAAAAAGGATTGTTTCTATGCAAAAAAAGTAAAAAATAAGCTTTTTCGGGTGACCACACGACGGTGATTTTGAAAAAAGCTCTTCCAGCAAAAAAAAGCAAAATTGCTGAAAAATGAGGTAAAAACCCCATTTCGCCATATCAATATCAAAGCAGTAGAACGAAAAAAAGAAGAAAAGTGCCAAATCGGAGTCGAAAGGAACGATAATTATAATTATTAGAACGAAAAAAAGAAGAAAAAGGATTAGGTAACCTAGACCCAGTCCTTTCAAATAAAGGCTGCTAGAAAAGCACAAAAATAAGGATAATAAAAGAAGGTGTCTTTCCCTTACAGCCCTATATTTAAAAAGAAAAAAGAAAGAAAAAAGTTGTGTTATAACCTGCGGGGGGTTGGGTTATTTCGGTAAATATATTCAACCAACCCCAATCCTTTTACCTATTAACATTTTAGAAGATTTCACAAAACCGTTATCGCCGGAAATATTTTAGCTGATGAATTAGTAGTTGTTGTTCTTGTTTCTTTAGTACCTTTAGTAGTTCCTATACCTGTCATGTTCCTTGGATTATTTACAAGCGGTATTCAAGCTCTTATTTTTGCAACCCTAGCTGCGGCTTATATAGGCGAGTCCATGGAAGGTCATCATTGACTAGTTTCCGACGCAGTTTTTTTTAGCTTAGCCTGACGGCGCGGTAATCCACTTAGGGAAGATAAATATAAGGTATAAATAAAGATATAAACGATCTAGAGTAATTGTAAAAAAGGTACGATATTTTTGAGTTGTAAAAAAAACAAATGGATTGGTTTGCGTAGGGTCGAGCTAGGTGTATATAATCTAATCGCTATAAGACAACTCTTGTGAATCTTTCGAAGAATGATTCGAGAATCCCGATGACTTTAAGATACAATATTTGGTTTACGGTTTGGGGGAAAAACATGTATATGTGATATTAGACATTAACTAGGTATATATGAACTAAAGATATATCTAATTTGTCTTACTATTGTGAATTTAGATAGGGATTTCAATAGAAGCCTTTCCGTTTCGTCTGTTATTGTGAATTGAATATTGGTTGATTGTATCATTAACTATTTCTTTATTTTTGTTTTGGCACGAGGAAAACTTATCATGAATCCACTGATTTCTGCCGCTTCCGTTATTGCTGCTGGATTGGCTGTCGGGCTTGCTTCTATTGGACCTGGGGTTGGTCAAGGTACTGCTGCGGGACAGGCTGTAGAAGGGATCGCGAGACAACCAGAGGCGGAAGGAAAAATACGGGGTACTTTATTGCTTAGTCTAGCTTTCATGGAAGCTTTAACAATTTATGGGCGCATTAGCTCTTTTATTTGCGAATCCTTTTGTTTAATCCTAAAAACACATATTTTTGTTTATTTCCGCTGCTCTTGTTTTTTTCAAATTCTTTTAATATTTAACTTCTACAATTAAATTACTTAGGAACAACAACCCACGGAAATCGCCGGTTTGAGGATGAGGATACAACTCATTTTTTCCTTTACCTTCTGGACGAACTTTTTTTAGGAAGTATTGCAATTGTATTGTAACAAACGAGGTATTTCGCAACTGACCCGTATAAGACCTGGTACCTAATTCGAATCGAATAAGTATCAGGCTTATTGGAAATTTCCAATTGAAAAAAATCCATTAAAAACCATTTCTAAATCAATATATTTTTTGACTCAATTTAGTATTTTCTATTTAGAAATAGGGAAATTCATAATAAAAGAATATAAATAGTCTATCTATAACTATAAGAAAGCATAACTATAAGAAAGAGGAGATCGTATGAAAAATGTAACCGATTCTTTCCTTTCCTTGGGTTATTGGCCATCCGCCGGAAGTTTCGGGTTTAATACTGATATTTTTGCAACCAATCTAATAAATCTAAGCGTAGTGCTTGGTGTGTTGATTTTTTTTGGAAGGGGGGTGTTAAGTGATTTATTAGATAATCGAAAACAGAGGATCTTGAAGACTATTCAAAATTCAGAAGAATTACGCGAGGGGGCCCTAAACCAGTTAGAAAAAGCCCGGGCCCGCTTACGGAAAGTAGAAATAGAAGCGAATCAGTTTCGAATGACTGGATACTCTGAAATAGAGCGAGAAAAATTAAATTTGATTAATGCAACTTCTAAGACTTTGGAACAGTTAGAAAATTACAAAAATGAAACCATTCATTTTGAACAACAAAGAGCAATTAATCAAGTTCGACAACGGGTTTTTCAACAAGCCTTACAGGGGGCTTTAGGAACTCTCAATAGTTGTTTGAACAACGAATTACATTTACGTACCATCAGTACTAATATTGGCATGTTTGGAACGGTGAAAGAAATAACGGATTAGTCCTTCTACTGCAGGCATTATTTTTTTCTTTCAAAAAAAAAAAGAAATACTCATGGTAACCCTTCGAGCAGATGAAATTAGTAATATTATCCGCGAACGTATTGAGCAATATAACCGAGAGGTAAAGGTTTTAAATACGGGTACTGTGCTTCAAGTAGGAGACGGCATTGCTCGTATTTATGGTCTTGATGAAGTAATGGCGGGTGAATTAGTAGAATTTGAAGAGGGTACGATAGGAATTGCTCTGAATTTGGAATCAAATAATGTTGGTGTTGTATTAATGGGTGACGGTTTGATGATACAAGAGGGGAGTTCTGTAAAAGCAACGGGAAGAATTGCTCAGATCCCAGTAAGCGAGGCGTTTTTAGGTCGTGTTGTAAATGCACTGGCCGGGTGAAATTTAATCCTCTGAATCCCGGTTAATTGAGTCTCCTGCTCCTGGTATTATTTCGAGACGTTCCGTATACGAGCCCCGGACTTATTGCTATTGATTCGATGATCCCTATAGGGCGCGGCCAGCGGGAATTGATTGTTGGGGACAGACAGACCGGTAAAACAGCAGTAGCTACAGATACGATTCTCAATCAACAAGGGCAAAATGTAATATGTGTTTATGTAGCGATTGGTCAAAAAGCATCGTCTGTGGCTCAGGTGGTGACTGCTTTACAGGAAAGGGGGGCAATGGAATACACTATTGTGGTAGCTGAAACGGCGGATTCTCCGGCTACATTACAGTACCTTGCTCCTTATACAGGAGCAGCCCTGGCTGAATATTTCATGTACCGCGAGCAACACACTTTAATCATTTATGACGATCTCTCCAAACAAGCGCAGGCTTATCGCCAAATGTCTCTTCTATTACGAAGACCGCCGGGCCGCGAAGCGTATCCGGGAGATGTTTTTTATCTACATTCACGCCTTTTGGAAAGAGCCGCGAAATTAGGTTCTCTTTTAGGTGAAGGAAGTATGACTGCTTTACCAATAGTTGAGACCCAATCGGGGGGCTTATATTCCTACTAATGTAATTTCCATTACAGATGGACAAATATTCTTATCTGCTGTTCACGAATCCGTTTTCAGGTTTGTTTTCAGGGTCTTTTCTCTTTCAGTTGCTGCTCCGGCCCTCGATGGCTTACTAAGCTTATAAAGGCAAGTCTGACTTCCTTCTTTTGCCTTCAAGGAGAGAGTCTTGAAAGAAAGGTGTCAAGCTCCTTCTGCGCCGCTACTACTCATTTTTTTGTTCTATCTTCCTAGTGGGGGCAATCAAGCCTTTGAAACTAATGAAAATCGAACTAACAATCAACTAGCCAATCCAGCTGACATTGAAAGCAGATGTCATAAATATGGAAAGCGAGTGAGGGAATGGACTCCTCTAGCTCATTATCCCATTCTATCCCTGTCACCCGACAGTGCCTTCGCTCTCCCCTTTGGGTTTGTTGATGGGTTGGTATGCTAGTTGTGTATGTTTTTATCTTTTCGGAGAAGCGGAATGGCAAGAAGCAGAGAAAAAGACAATGAAAAACCGAAGGATTCGAAAGCTGTCATGTAAGATTACAAAGAGGACTGCTACCGTAACTGCTTGACTAAGTCCTCGGTAGAACTCTTCCTTTCCACTCCTGACATCCGCTCTGAAACAAGCTTGGTGTATGGCGCACCGGGATGTGAGTGAATGCATTGGCCGATTCTCATGCCTAATGTCTAAGCCGGAGGCCCCTCCTGACAACTGTATTTGAGTCCGTTCACTCCTCACTCTCCTAACGCGGGGTAAGTTATTATTGATATCCGACTGCGTACCTACGACTGTGGAATGCTTTTTTTATGTTATTAAAAGAGGAACTCAAAGTCTAGTTTGACTTCAGCCATAGTGGACAGGAGAAGCAAAGAAGAGTGAAGGCGAAGTGCACCTGATCTTGCCAGATCCAACTTAAATTGGCCCCGAGAGTTCCTCCTCTTCTTTCTGAGATCAACTCGGTCTGTGATTATAGCTTATATTTTAATATAAGCGATAGCCCTCCTCAATGGAATCAATCCATCCTTTCTCTCTTCTTTCTTATCCGACCGGGCCGGTAGGGATCTTTCTTTTCTTTCTTTTTAGTCACGATCAGAAGATAGTAGGGCTGTTATAGAATTATCTTCTTCCTCATCAACCTATAGCCCTGTCTGAAATCAAAGCTAGGGGGGTGGAACTTTACTTCTTCCTTTGCTTAGGGAATAGGTTGGGTTAAGTATGGGGGTACGGCTGAACCGGAAGGAGATATCTAAGAAAAGCCTTCGATAAGGAGCGAAGCCACTCGAACGAATGTGAGAGGAGCGAAAGTCTGTGATCGAATTTCACCGACAGAGATGAGGTCAGGTGCTCCCGGGATGGCTAACATAAAGGAGAGAGGGGCGACAGCCGCGAGGCACTTTTGCTTTGATTTTATTGTTTCGGGAGATGGGCTTTCGTATTAGTTGGGTTTGATTCTACCGAGGCAATGTTCAGGAAATTGGGCTTCCTTTTTCTAAGTTTTGAATATATCTTTGGTCACTTTCTTTGTTTGTGCAAGTAATCTGATTTTGCTTCGAGCACAGGGCTTCACAAGTCAAGTAACGGATCCCATTACTGTAGGGCTTCCCGCCCAAATGCTCCAATAGAGCTCTTCCCGCCTTCCAGATACTAGTGAAAACTTGTTTTATAGGTTGGTTGGAATGGGGGGTTGCTCCTATCTTGACTCGATGCTTGGTCACTAGCAGACTTGTCCCTCCGCGGATTCGTAGACCCACTAAAGTCAAGATAGGTCAAAGAAAGGACTATCTCCGGTGGATCTTTTAACTTCAGTCTGTGGTCGTAGAGAAGGTAAATAGCCTCATTTCGGGGCTGGGGAGAAAGGAGAAGCGGCAGTGTCGGTAAAGCCGCAAGTCCGCACATAGGCCGTTGAAGAAATTCGGTAAGCCTTGGTAAGCCGGGCGGAAAGCATTTATCGTATAGTAGTAATAGTTATACCCCTCGTTCCTACTTGAGTCGGCTAGTCCCGTCCCGGGAAGCTAAGAACCGTCATAGCCCAAAGGTGCGAATTCAAAAATGTCTTCAAAGAAAGAAGACTAGGGACTCTCAATAACGGGGAATAAAGACTCAGAGTGGTTCTCTGTCTGTGCCCCTTTTTCCAGCCATGTAGGTTTTCTTGAAGCACAAGCCATTCTAAGAGCGCCATTCAAGCGGCTAAAGACTGTTGGGAGAGTCCAGGGCGGTCCGGCGACCATTGCCCCTTTTGGATGTAGCTATTTCCTTACATATAGAGGAATCGAGGAGATTCGTATACACCCAGAAGCTCGCAAGACCCACGGCGCCTTGCTACAATAACGAGTGGCTAGTTCGTTGGGGGATACCCGTCTACTTCGCTTCACCAAGCAGACCCCACGTACTTTAATTGTCCGTCTGCTACTACGAACCCGACCCATAGGCCCATACCTTTCTCGACCGAAGCCATAAGTAGTAGTTTAACGCTTGATCGAAGCGGGCAGAAGGACGCAAAAAGCCAAATGTTACAGGGGCTTGGGATGCCTCACCGTTCAGGAACAGGATGAGGCAGAAGCACTTGCTCTGAGAAAGAGAGAAGTGTTATAAATAAAGAAAGCTCTTTCAAGCTCATGTAATAGCAGCGCCCTTATATTAGAGAAAAGTTTGAGAAAGGGGCACTCATGACAGCAAGAAAAGGTGATCCCCGAGCCTAGAAAAAGAGTTAAGAGTTCACTTGCTTCTCCACCTACGCGTTTATTCCCAGTTCGATCGTGGCTCGGAGAGCTACTTGATGGGTTAGCGTCTTCCTGTCTTTCCTGCTATTCCAACAACGGCTTGGGTTAGCGTCTTCCTGGATAGCTTTCTTTCACTCTTTCACGGCCCGGCCGAGCGGAAGTGCTTTCTTAGCATAAAAAAAAGCAAGCTTTCAAACCCTCACTGTGGTGGGTATGGTCTGGACCTATAGAAGATCTTTTCAACAGGAATTTTTCCGGAAGCTTTAGCGGCCTATGATTGATCTTTCTTACGGTGAAACCCGCTTGGTTTACTTGGTTTCACTTCCTACTTGCTAACTCCGAGTTTGCAAAATAGGGAATACCTTAGTTCATTCCTTCCTCAGGGCATTTAGGAATGTATGGATGGGGATACTTCTTTGTTTGAGCTACCCTTGCTTTCGAGTTAGCTACTAGCGGGACTGGACTGGCTTGGTTTAACTCCGTGCTTAGCTGGATTGGTTTAAGAATTCGATTCTACACTCATCGCGTACCTTCTTTGTTACACTCAGGGAGATACCTACTTTCATCGTTAGATCGAGTTCTGCCTACTCGACTAATACCAGCTATCATTTCTTAGTCTTGGAGGAGTGTTGAGTTGTGACAAGCTATATGGCTGTGACATGGAGCCACTCAAATTCGGTAAGTGAATCCAACCCGAAAGCGGTCCCAAGCCTCCTTCATCATTAACATCTCTCTTTCTCATTCCCCGCTTGACATCTTTGTCTCTCAATGGTGCTCTGCGCATTCTGGAGATTTTTGTTAAGCATTCACTTAGAGATGTCGTCTTCCTCCCGATAAGAAGCTATCGGCTTTTGCTACGGTACGGGTTTTTCGGGAAAAATAATTGGCCCGGAGAGTCTTTTACCTCTAGCCACTGAACCACCGCCCTTACGTTTACATAATAGGAGGGAGGACAGAACAATCATGCTTTGGTCTTTTGTGACCGACCGAAGCCTTTCATATCGGCTTCTGGGGCTTGGTTTGTTTTTGATGGAAAGGGGCAAGGGACAGAGGAGTCCACTAGCCTGTCTTTCCGGCCTCACTTGATCGGGCTGTATTTCCTGACCTGACTGACCTCTCGGGTTACCACTGGACTGTGAGGGCTGCTTACAGCTCCAAACCAAAGAGGAATCCTTTGGCATGCAAGCCGATGCTTTGACTGCATGGACCACTTGTTGGGGCTGCTGCTTACCGAAGCCTCTTTTCTGACTTTTTCAGAGGTCGACGAAAGCCCTTTCTTGTGTCTGACCTTTCTCCGAATGCGCAAAACTAAGACTTTATAGCGAAGTCCAATGACATTGATCCGCAAGTAAACTACCGGAAGAACTCCCCGTGGTATGTTCCTATGGTTGAAAACTGGAAGATGAGAATAGGGATATTGAAGACATGTCAATTGATAACCGGTTGTACCGTTAACTATCTGGATTGACATATTTGTTCTAGAAAGAATTCTTCTGCGTGGATTGATAGAAAGCATTGGTTGTACAATTCATGTACCACACCATTCACTCTCTTTCATCGCGGCTGGAGATGATTCTGTATGGACAGTATCCACTAGCATCACTGAGCCCACGTGTTAAGAGATCGGGATAT